GAGTCTACTACATATCCGGTATATATGTAGTAGCAAAATGAATCCACATAGAATATAATATTAATAATAATTTATCTAATTTACTGTTTGAGGACCAATTTTTATAATGTCAATTGGTCCTATTGACCCATTAATAGTTCGATTGAACTCTTCAAATTTATTATTTATTATTAAAAAGGTGAGATCTGTACTCCATAATTGACAGGGATATACCTTCCATTGTTTGTCTACCTATTTATTAATAATTTATCTGAATTGACTAAATTAGTGAACCCACCTGGCTATTGAGATGACTCTCTTATTCGTTTGTCTGTCTATCACTCAGATCCACACATAGGATTGTCTCTATCTGAGATAGAGATCGGCATCTCCGATATTTTATAAATACACATAACCTATTTTATTAAATTGTGCCTATTCTGCTCTGTCCTATGTCAGCAAATATTGTCTAGGACTCTTCTGCTCGGTTTCCGACCCTATCCAACAGGGACCCTATCTAATAAGATTATGTAGTTTGTGTTCTTCATTATGAATAATTTTTATCTGTAAACATGCGCACTCTATCATACGTGTTGGTCCAGAGGACCAAATATTGCTACGGGTTCCACGAGCGAATCTCCACTTTGAATAAATGAGTACTCGGTTCAACAAGAAAGGGGGGATATGGTTCTCGTCCAGAACAAATATCAATTTCGTAGTATGGTGATATAGAGGAGGGGGATATTGTAAGCAATATTATAAGAGGCATTTACTCAATATTTTTATTTTCGATCGTTGTTACATCTTTTGGTTCAAAATAATAGTTGTTATATCCGTAGCAATACCCCAAGAATTTTGGGGCTTAAACTAAGCGCTTTTTATCTTTATCAGTATCTAAAAGCAAAGCCTTTTTTGAGGCTTTATGTACTAGAGAAGTTTACGAACAATACAAGAAGAATATGAAACCACTAACATAAAGAAAACTAATAGATTTAGTGGTGTCATAGTCTTGACAATTTCCTAAGGATTTGAATATTATAACAATAAGTGGGCCCCTATCGTCTAGTGGCCCAGGACATCTCTCTTTCAAGGAGGCAACGGGGATTCGATTTCCCCTAGGGGTACTATACTAGGAAAGAAAGTCATTAGAATACTCATTAGGTCTCCTAATGACTTTCCATTTCTTGTTCCTGGGTCGATGCCCGAGTGGCTAATGGGGACGGACTGTAAATCCGTTGGCAATATGCCTACGCTGGTTCAAATCCAGCTCGGCCCAAGACCAACTTGATTGATAGATTGATATTCATAATCAATCGATTATTTCGATGAAAAGGTAATTGGTTCTTGAATCCCCGATATATAAAAAATCGAAACGAACAGATACTTTCAGTAAATTTGAAAGAGAAAGGTCAAATCTTTTATCGACCCAGCAGTACTTAATTAGTACTGATTATTAAGTCAACTGTACCTAGTTGGGATTGTAGTTCAATTGGTTAGAGTACCGCCCTGTCAAGACGGAAGTTGCGGGTTCGAGCCCCGTCAGTCCCGGTCCAATAAATTGATCAATTCTTCGCTCGATCCCCACCCCATTAGAAGAGCAAAAAAGGGAAATCGGGTAGACCAGGATAGATCTACTGGTGATTCTATCACCATTTCGATGATATTATCGAATTATCATAGTGGATCCGCACTAAATTTTATTCTTTCCTTGAGAAAGAAAAAAAGGTTTCGTATAATTAACGAATGTTATATAAACACATTCGTAATTGTACGAATAGATCTTCGTAGGAAGATCGATTTGTGTTAGGAAGGATAACACAGGAGGAGTCTCCTTCTAAGTCAGAATACCGCGTAGATCTCTACGGATCATTCTAAATGATTTCCAGATACTGTTCCATCTATCTCATGTTCTTCCCCAGAAGTGAAATATTGGTACTATTTCAGATGTGCTAGTACGCCGTTGAACGGTATTCTCATAATCAAAAAGATTACGATCAATTATCACATGAGGATTGGATGATGTTTGGGCTGAACTGATTATCCAAACAGTTCAGCTCATTCCAGGGTCATGGGCAATCCTTCGAATAATTTGAACTATCTTTTTAGTTCTCGGTGAACATTACAAGGCGAATCAGGGGGATTTCAGTAGGGGAATCTTTCCAGCTTTTTTTAGCTGCAGTTACCTCGACCCCTTTTGCGATTTGTCATGTAGAATCATGATGCAAATGCAAGCTTGGGTATCTTGCTCACCTGAATCAAGAGAATTAATTCTCTTGTCCTTTTTTTCGATCAATAGAATCGATTAATGGATAGTAATATCCCTATTGGGACTATTCCTTACCTTCATTAGAAGGTAAGTTTAGATATAATCTACTCAGAGCAATCTTTATCATACTTATCTGCCCTGCCCCTCGAATAGGCAAATTCGGGTCGTCATCAACGTCTCAATATTCGATTGAGACAATTTATTTTATAAAACAACCATATTTATAATATTTGCATATCCAATGCTTGGCGATACTATTTTTTCGTTTATGTAAAACGTTGTAACTATATGAGTAACCCGATGGGATCGATTAGGAATCGAATTACTAGATCCGGTATGAATAAGAGGTCATAGTATGTTATACTATTTCATTTCTATTGAAGAATTCATATCTATGAAGAATTAATAGGAATCCGTTAGATTCCGTTACTCAGATTGATCCTATTGATGGAATCTTATAATTGAAGGATTCAATCAATAAAAAAAAAGATTCATCTATACTCTATGAGATCAAATCTCGAGTTATTGTAAAACGAAGGGAAAATCAATCATGGAAGTAAATATCCTCGCATTTATTGCTGTTGCATTGTTCATTTCAGTCCCTACTGCTTTTTTACTCATCATTTACGTAAAAACGGTGAGTCAAAGCAATTGATTTGTATTATCAATACAGTGATTACTGATGTCTAGATGAATTCTAGATCATCAGTAAAAAAAAGGGGGGGGGTAATAGGGGTCGTATTAAAGGTAGAGATTTATTTGGAAAAGAAGTAGCACGAAGGAAGAAGGAAACGAGAAACCTTCCTTTCCTTTCACTTTTTCTTTGTACTACTTCTTCTACATAGATCTTAGAAAAGTAAATCTGAATAGCACTTGTCCTATGGGGACATGAATGTAGGATGAGGACCTAGTAAAAAAAGCGATGCTAATCACAATACTATTAATATGCCCCTAGAAAAAGTAACTTTATGGGGGCAGAGCATAGGTGGTGTGGTTCTGAACATAATCTACTCAAAAGTATTTTAGACAAATCTACGAATCGTAAAAATGTGAAATATCTTTCTATTTCTAACACAGTAAAAATATCATTTTATAGTATATAGTGAATTGGAAATCGTAAATAATTTCTATGGAAAAGGGATGTCTGGTTGGGACAGAGCAGCACGATATGCTTCATATGTCGTTGTTCCGAGAACAGACTCGTATTAAATTTGATCAATTCGCAATTATTTAGATTAATTAAAACGTAAACTTTTTTTATTTTGATTAATACTATGCTTAGTAGCAAAAATTCCATATCTACTTCATACTTGATAAGTATCAAGTATTTTCGAAAATATGAGGGTAAAGGATGCATTCCTTTATCCATATCAAACATAAATAATTACAGAAATCTTTGATTTTTATAATAATTATTGATCATTCAATTCAATATTATTAGATCATTATGAAACATACGAGATTATAATCTATAATTTATTTGAATAGTCTCAAAAATGATTCAAGACTATTTAATTAGTTTAAATATTAGTTGTATTAAAGTCCACTTCTACCCCATACTACGAGTGAAAGAGAAAACGTAAAAACGACCATTAGAGCAGCCCAAGCGATACCTACTATATCCATACGAATCCCTCTATTATCAAGAATAATAATCATTATTGATTAATTATGATAATGGAACTAATCAGGATAGTGCAAAGTGTAAATCCTCCACCGAAAGGAATAATCGATAGTAGAGATTTATAAAATTAGTCTGTTGGAACTAGTTACTCTCTAAATGCCTATAGAGGCATGCATTTACAATAAAATTGAATCTTATCGTAAATATATTGGTAATTTAATCTGAAGACGCACAAGTTTACTCCAAAAGTTATGGAGTACAAATGCAAACTTTTGCATTTCTTTCACTTTTTTGTACCCTAAAAAGGCGACACCCGGATTTGAACTGGGGATGGGGGATTTGCAGTCCCCTGCCTTACCACTTGGCTATGTCGCCATCCCCAGATCCAATCTGGATCTGGATTTAGTATTTTGATCCCCCTGCTTTATCACTCAGTTATGTCATATAGGGGAATAGTGACAATTTAGGGGACTAGTTAAAATTCGAAGTTAGTTTTCTTATGTACAACTGCCAGCTGATTTACAACTTTTTTAAAGTTGCTTAAGTTGTAATGCGGAGAAAGATTCAATATTTCATATCATGTTTTACTTTTCATGATAGGATAGTGAATGCACATTTGTCAACCATAAAAGAAATAGAAATATAATTTATTATTTTAGAATTTAATTTGTTCTTTTCCCTTCATTCAATCATATCATTATAATGTGATAATGTATTTATTATTACATTTGATACATTTGAAAGTAATCCGCCCTGTTTTAATCTTTAAGGAAGATTTGATCCCGTTCTGCATTTTATGCGGAAGAAAAAAAAACACCTTTTCTTTTTATTATCTTTTTACTCACATCTGAATATGGGTAGAATTTGTACGGGATATAGTGAACAAAATAGACATGAAAATTTTTGTCGGATTTATTCTATTCGTATAGATCAATGAGGAATAAATAACGAAATAAACTTTTTATAGGAAACTGCCAATGCGATTAGATGAAAATAAGGGAATATTTACAATCCCCGAATTTGGTAAAATACAACTTGAAGGATTTTGTCGTTTCATCGATCAAGGCTTAATAGAAGAACTCGATAAGTTTTCGAAAATTGAGAGCCCGAATAAAAAAATAGAATTTAGGCTTTTTGGGAATGAATATAAATTAGCAGAACCCTTCATTAAAGAGAGAGATGCTGTATACCTGTCCCTTACATATAACTGTAAATTATATGTACCAGCACGATTGATTCACAGAGCTCGTGGAAAGATAAAGATACAGAACCAAATTGTATTTCTGGGAAATATTCCTTTGATGAATTCTAAAGGAACTTTTGTAGTAAATGGCAATTACAGAGTCGTGGTCAATCAAATATTAAGAAGTCCCGGTATTTATTACACTTGGGAGCGAAAACCGTCGGGAAACATTCTCTATGTCGGCACTATAATTTCAGATTGGGGAGGAAGATCAAAATTAGAGATCGATATAAGAAAACAAAGGATATGGGTTCGTATAAGCAGAAAGAAAAAAATACCTGTTATACTTCTATTGTTGGCTATGGGCCTGAATTTCAAAGAGATTTTGGACGATACTCGCTATAGGAATCTCAAAACATTTCTCCTTTCCGAAAATGGAACGAAGGAGTATGACCAATGCTGCAAGTGGAGCAATTTCGGGAAGGAAGATGCCATTTTGGCACTTTATAAGGATCTCTACATAAGTGACGATGACCCTCGAAAATACAATTTGGAATTTTCCGATTATTTATGTGAAGAATTGCAAAAAAACTTTTTCCGAACTAAATGTGTATTAGGAAAGATTGGTCGACGAAATCCGAACAAAAAACTGAATCTTGATATACCTGAGAACGAGATTTTTTCATTACCACATGATGTATTGGCTGCTGTGGATTACCCTATCAGAGTGCAATTTGGAACAGGTATACTCGATGATATAGATCACCTTCAAAATCGATATATTCGTTCTGTAGCAGATTTATTACAAGAGCAATTAGGATTAGCTGTATATCGTTTGAAAGAAGCAATTTCAAGAACTATATTATATGAATCAACCAATCCTAAAAGTTTATTAACTCCTAAAAAATTGGCAACTTTCATTTCATTAACAGACACTTTTCAAGATTTTTTTGGTTTACATCCTTTATCGCAATTTTTGGATCAAACTAATCCATTGGCAGAAATAGTTCATAGCCGAAAAGTAAGCTCTTTGGGCCCTGGAGGATTGACAAGCCGAACTGCTACTTTTCGTACACGGGATATTCATCCTAGTCATTATGGACGTATTTGTCCGATTACGACGTCCGAAGGAATAAATGTTGGACTTATTGCATCGTTATCTATTTATGCAACGCTTGGTCATTACGGCTCTTTACAAAGTCCATTTCATAGGATATCTGATAGATCGAAGGAAGAACATATGGTTTATCTATTACCGGGAGAAGATGAATACTATCGGATAGCTACAGGAAATTCTCTGGCATTAAATCAAGGGGTTCCAGAGGAACAATTTACTCCAGCTCGATTTCGACAAGAATTTATAGTTTTTGCATGGGACCAAATCCATTTCAGAAGTATTTTCCCTTACCAATATTTTTCCGTTGGAGTTTGCCTTATTCCTTTTCTCGAACATAATGATGCGAATCGTGCTTTAATGGGTTCTAATATGCAGCGTCAAGCAGTTCCACTTGTTCAACCTGAGAAGTGCATTGTCGGAACAGGATTGGAGGGTCAAGTAGCTCTAGATTCAGGAAGTATAGCTATAGCCAAGGAAGGGGGAAGAATCCAGTATAGTGATGCTATAAATATCACTATCACTTCATCTGTTGTTCGAGACACTATAGGAACAGAATTGATTCTATATCAACGTTCTAATAGTAATACTTGTATGCATCAAAAACCCCGAGTTTGTCAAGGAGAATATGTAAAGAGGGGACAAATTATAGCAGACAGCGCAGCTACAGTAGGGGGAGAACTTTCTCTGGGAAAAAATGTACTAGTGGCTTATATGCCATGGGAAGGATACAATTTTGAAGACGCAATACTTATTAGTGAACGTCTAGTATATGAAGATATTTTCACTTCTTTCCAGATCGTAAGATACGAAATTGGAGTTTATTTGACGAATCAGGGCCCTGAAATAATTACTAGAGAAATACCTCATTTAGATGCTCACTTACTCCGTCATTTGGACGAAAATGGCCTTGTAATGCTAGGATCTTGGATAGAAACAGGTGATGTTTTAGTGGGCAAATTAACGCTTGAAGCAGAAGAAGACTCACTATTAAATACTCCAGAAGGAAGATTATTGCAAGCTTTATTTGATATTAAGGCACCACCCACTGGAAAAGAAAATTGTTTTCGAGTCCCTAAAGGTGTAAGAGGCCGAGTTATCGATGTGAGATGTATCCAGGAAGAAGATAATTTCGGCGATATTGTGGAAAAAGTCCATGTATATATTTCACAAAAACGTAAAATACAAGTGGGTGATAAAGTAGCTGGAAGGCACGGTAATAAAGGTATTATTTCAAGAGTTTTGCCCAGACAAGATATGCCCTATTTACAGAATGGAACACCAGTGGATATGGTATTAAATCCATTAGGGGTACCTTCACGAATGAATGTAGGACAAATCTTTGAATGTTTGCTCGGTTTAGCAGGAAAACTAATGAACAAACATTATAGAATAACACCTTTTGACGAAAGGTACGAACGAGAAGCTTCTAGAAAACTAGTGTTTTCTGAACTTTATAAAGCTAGCGAGCAAACAGCTAACCCATGGTTATTTGAACCTGATCATCCTGGAAAACATAGATTAATTGATGGAAGAACAGGAGATATTTTTGAACAACCTGTTACAATAGGAATAGCTTATATATCGAAATTGTGTCATCAAGTTGATGACAAAATTCATGCACGTTCCAGTGGACCTTATACAATGGTTACACAACAACCTCTGAAAGGAAAATCCAAACAAGGAGGGCAACGAGTAGGAGAAATGGAAGTTTGGGCTCTAGAAGGTTTTGGTGTTGCTTATATTTTACACGAGATGCTTACTTTAAAATCTGACCATATGGATGCTCGTGAAAGAGTATTTGGTGCCATTCTCACTGGAGAGCCAATGCCTAAACCTAGCACTCCTACAGAATCTTTTCGATTACTTAGTCGAGAACTACGATCTTTAGCTCTAGAATTGAATCATACTATTCTATCTGAGAAAGACTTTCAGATAGATAGGAAGGAAGTTTGATCAAAATGAATTAAAATTTTTATTTTATGAGTGACCAGGATAAACATCAACAACTTCGAATTGGATTAGTTTCTCCCGAGCAGATTCTTGCTTGGTCTGAAAGAATTTTACCTAATGGAGAAAGAGTCGGAGAAGTGACTACAGACTATACTTTAGATTATAAAACTTATGAACCAGAAAGAGATGGATTATTTTGTGAAAAAATCTTTGGACCTAAAAAAAGGGGAGTTTGTGCTTGTGGAAAATCTCGAGTGATCGAGAATGAAAAGGAAGACCACAAATCCAATTTTTGTGCCCAATGTGGAGTTGAACTTGTTGTTGATTCTCGAATTCGAAGATATCAAATGGGATACATTAAACTGGCATGTCCAGTTGTTCATATTTGGTATTTCAAACGGCGTCCCAGTTATATTGCGGATCTATTAGATAAAACTCGTAAAGAATTAGAAGACCCAGTATACTGCGATGTGTGACTTGATCATAAGCTCCGATTATACAGATCCGTAGGAACTGTCATCCTATTCAAATTGGGATGCCCTTAGCTCTGACACGTCCCTCGGGAAGAGTAGCATGAAGCTCAGAATTAGAAGCATCGTGAAGAGATGTTGATAAAGAGGAATGAATCTAGGGTTAATATCTTGTATATTAAAATTACTAATTGGACTTCGTAAAAACACTTCTTTTCTTACTATTAATAAGAATGGACTGAAAAATAAATTTTTCAGATTATCCTTGATTTATTCAAGATCAAAAAGAAGCTATGGTTATAGGAGTCTATTCATCGCACATATGCTTCAAATAGTATTGTAACCATCGAAGTAAAGCAGAAACCTACAGGATCAAATAGAACGAGATACAGACAAGTAAATCCCTTATGAGTTTCAAATGAATTGAAGGTCTTTCACAAAGAAATGTATCGTTCAAAAGGGAGGAGACTGCTCAAGAATTCCATATTTATGTCGTAATACGAATCGTAAACGAATATTAGAATTAACTTGGAACTTGAGCAAAGAGTAACTATTTAGTCTTTCTACAGAGCAATACCTAATCACTTTCGGTTTCGGTATAGTTACTTGAGCCGGATGAGAGGAAACTTTCATGTCCGATTCTGAGGGGGGGGAAAAAAAATCCTAGAATAACCTATCCAAATGTTTATATTACTAGGTCCATGGCTAACAAGCCAACTTTATTGCGATTTCAGGGTTCACTTAAATATGAGCATCAATCCTGGCCAGAGATTATTGCTTATTATCTCTCTTGGGATTTTGGGCTATTTCAAGAGAGAGAAATAGCCACTGGGGGAAAAGCTATCAGAGACCAACTAGCGGGTCTGGACCTGCAAATTATTCTGGATCGTTCATATATGGAATGGAAGAGATTGGACGAAATAATATCTATACTATTTACGGGGACTACTAATGCCAAAAAGGATATAGTTTTTGATAAGGGATTAAAAAAGATGTATGATAAATTGAATGAGCAAGAACTTCAAAAACTTCGAAGAAGAAAGGATCTTTTGGTTAGACGCATGAGATTAGCTAAATATTTTATTCAAGCAAATATAGAACCACAATGGATGGTTTTATCCCTATTACCAGTTCTTCCTCCCGATCTAAGGCCAATGTTTCAATTAGATGAAGTTGGACTGATTAGTTCGGATCTCAATGAACTTTATCAAACAGTTATCCGTCGAAATAATCTTCTTATTCACCTTAGAAAAAATACTAATGTATTTGTAATGCCGGATTTATTGACTGATCAAAAGAGATTAGTCCAAGAAGCCGTAGATGCACTTCTTGATAACGGCATCGGCGGACAACCAGTGAGAGACAGTCACGATAGACCTTATAAATCGTTATCAGATTTCATCCAAGGCAAAGAAGGAAGATTTCGTGAAAATTTACTTGGAAAACGAGTTGATTATTCAGGTCGTTCTGTTATTGTGGTAGGTCCCCTTCTTTCATTGTATCAATGTGGATTACCCCGAGAAATCGCAGTAGAGCTTTTTCAAGCATTTTTAATTCGTGATCTAATTGAACGACAAATTGCTCCCAATCTAAGAGCAGCTAAAAGTATAATTCGAGATAGGGGACCCATTATATGGAACGTACTTAAACAAATTATGCAAAGACATCCCGTATTGTTAAATCGAGCGCCTACCTTACACAGATTAGGAATACAAGCATTTATACCTATTTTAATAGAAGAACGTGCTATTCGTTTACATCCATTGGTTTGTGCAGGATTTAATGCGGATTTTGACGGAGATCAGATGGCTGTCCACGTACCTCTATCGATGGAAGCTCAAGTAGAAGCTCGTTTACTTATGTTTTCTCATCTCAATCTTATCTCTCCAACTATAGGATATCCTATTTGCGTACCGACTCAAGATATGCTTCTCGGACTTTATAGATCAACTCTTCAAAAAAACCAAGGTATTTATGAAAATAGGTACCACCCAGATAACTCAAAAAAGAAGATCATTTCACCTTCGTTTTCTAGTTATGATGATGCACTCAGAGCTTATCAACAAAAACGAATTGATTTAGACAGTCCGTTATGGCTCCGGTGGGGGAGAGATATAGATATCCCTATTATAAATTCAGTAAACCGAGAAGTCCCTATCGAAGTTCAATATGAATCTTTGGGTACTTTCTACGAAATCCATCAACATTTTCGAATAAGAAAAGGTAGAATGGGAGAAATACTTAATAAATACATTCGAACAACCGTTGGTCGTACTCGTTTTAATCGAGAAATAGAAGAAGCCATAAAAGGTTTGTGGGCTTATGATATCCGACAAGAACTGTCACTATTCAGAATATAATATTATTAGAGATCAAGTAGAAATAGATATCAAGTAGAAATAGAGATTAAGTAGAAATAGAGATAAAGGAAGCCTTCCGGCTTGAACCCATTGCTGAATCCTGCTACCCCAAATGGGAGGTTTTTTTCTTATGGCAGAACCTAATTTTTTCGAAGTGCTCTTTCCCTTTGAAGTGCCCTTTTATAATAAAGTGATGGATAAAACTGCTATGAAGCAACTTATTAGCAGATTCGTAAATCAATTTGGAATGACATATACATCCCATATATTAGATCAACTGAAGACTTCAGGTTTCCAGCAAGCTACTGATGCAGCTATTTCATTAGGAATTGATGATCTTTTAACAACACCATCTAAAGCATGGCTTATCCAAGATGCGCAGCGACAAGGTTTTGCTTCGGAAAAACATCATGATTATGGGAATGTACATGCAGTGGAAAAATTACGTCAATTGATCGAAATATGGCATGCTACCAGTGAATATTTGAGACGAGAAATGAATCCGAATTTTAGGATGACTGACCCTTTTAATCCAGTACATATGATGTCCTTCTCGGGAGCTAGAGGAAGTACATCTCAGGTTCACCAATTAGTAGGTATGAGAGGATTAATGTCAGACCCTCAAGGAAAAATTGTTGATCTACCCATTCAAGGAAATTTTCGTGAAGGACTCTCTTTAACGGAATATATTATTTCCTGTTATGGTGCTCGTAAAGGAGTTGTGGATACTTCTATACGAACAGCAGATGCTGGATACCTCACACGTAGACTTGTTGAAGTAGTACAACACATCGTTGTGCGTAAAGCAGATTGTGGCACTATCCAAGGTCTTTTTGTAAGTTTCATTCAAGGTCGAGAAAGAATAAAAAATAAAATTGTTCTACAAACACAAACACTAATTGGTCGTGTGTTAGCAGACGATATATATATAAATGGGAGATGCATTGCCACGCGCAATCAAGATATTGGGATTAAACTTGCCAATCAATTACGAAACCTCCAAACACAACCAATATATATACGAACCCCTTTTACTTGCAAAAGTATATCTTGGATTTGTCAATTATGTTATGGTCGGAGTACTACTCATAGCAACTTAATCGAATTAGGAGAAGCAGTCGGCATTATTGCAGGCCAATCAATTGGAGAACCAGGGACTCAACTAACATTAAGGACTTTTCATACTGGTGGGGTATTTACAGGTGATATTGCAGAACATATACGAGCCCCTTTCACTGGAAAAATTGAATTCAATGAAAATTTGGTTTTTCCTACACGTACACGTCATGGACATCCTGCTTATATATGTCATAATAGTTTATGCGTGACTATTGATAGTCAAGATAAAGTAGAAAACTTAACCATTCCACCAGAAAGTTTGCTTTTCATTCAGAATCATCAACTCGTGGAATCGGAACAAGTTATTGCTGAGGTTCGTGCTAAAACATCGCCCTTCAAAGAAAAAGTGGAGAAACATATATATTCTGACCTAACAGGAGAAATGCACCGGAGTATCCCTATGTCTAATTTTATATTAAAGACAACTCATTTATGGGTATTATCGGGAGGTATGTACGAATCCGTTGTAGTACCTTTTTCTTCATTTCATAAAGATCAAGATCAAGTGGATATTACACCACTTCTTCTTGACAAACATCAATCACTTTCGAATTATTCAGTGGATCAAGTGAAACACGAATCAGTTGACTCAAACTTTTCAAAAAAAGAAAAAAAAAAAAACTTCAGTTATTCCGAAACTGATCGGACCATATCTAACGAAGATCAGAACTCTATTTATTCCACCATTCTTTATGAAAATCCCAATATGACGGGAAAAAAAGAAACAAATCGACTCATCGTACCCTTATGGTGTGATAAAGAATGGGTAAAGCGAAGAATCCCTTGTCCTGATTTGATTCTTAGAATACCCAGAAAAGGTATTCTACAGAGAAATCAGATTTTTGCTCTTTTGAATGACCCTCGAATTGATAATTCAAGAATAAAATATGGGGAGATCATCAGGGGTGATTCAATTGAAAAAAATTTGATTTCTCTTGAAAATCCATTAGCCGGAGGATTAAAACCAAAAATAAAAGAGGCTTATGCTTCTCTTATTTCAGTAAGAACAAATAAGATCATTATCAATATGATTCAAATTAGCTTGATGAAATACCCCTTTTTGAATATGGCAAAAGGGAAAAATACAGCAAGTTATAATTTTATGTCTCATAACAAATTAGAGCAAACCAATCCTTTTTCTTCCAATGATAAAAGTCCCTTACTTAGTAAGGGGATTATTCGTTCATTACCTAATGAGAATAAAAAAGGTGAATCTTTTATGGTTCTTTCCCCTTCTGATTTTTTGCAAATTGGTGTATTTAATGATTCAAAAGGTTTCAATACAGTAAAAAAATTAATTCGGAAGGATCCAATTAGACAAATCATTGAATTGTCAGGTCTCTTGGGTCACTTACATAGTATTGCTAACCGTTTCCCATGCTACCATTTCACAACTTCTAATAAAGTCTTACTAAGTAAACGTTCAATTTCTGACATTTATTCGAATACTTTCCAAGTACCTAAATGCTATTTTATGGATGAAAAGACGGGAATTTATAAATTCGATTCATGCATGAATATTATTTCCAATTTATTCAATTTTAATTTGTACTCCTCCTTATCCAATTTTTGTGAAAAAACATTTCCAGTAGTTAGCCCTGGACAATTTATTTGTGAAAGTGTATGGATATCCGAAGATGAACCACTCCACGCATCTGGTCAAATTATAGCCGTTCATGAGGAATCTTTAGTCATTAGATTCGCTAAACCCTATTTGGGTACTCGAGGAGCAACTCTTCATGGTAATTATGGAAAAATTCTTTACGAAGGAGATACATTGATAACTCTGTTATACGAAAGATTAAAATCCGATGATATAATTCAAGGTCTTCCTAAAGTTGAACAATTGTCAGAAGCCCGTTCGACTACTTCAATATCAAAAAATCGGAAAAAAAATTTTCAAAAATTGAATAAACACCTGGCAAGATCTCTTGGAAACTTTTGGGGGTCATTCATCAGTGTTAGGATAAGTATGGAGCATAGTCAGATTCAGTTGGTCAATCAAATTCAAAGGGTTTACCGATCCCAGGGGGTACAAATTTCTGATAAACATATAGAAATTATTGTACGCCAAATGACATCAAAAGTTTTAATTGTAGATGTGGACAATTCAGAAAATGGAAATTTGGAAAATGGATTGGGTAATGTTTTTTTACCTGGGGAACTCGTTGGATTATCACGAGCACAAAGAATGGATCGTGCTCTAGAAAAAGCAATCAACTATCGAACAATTTTATTGGGAATAACAAAGGCATCTCTGAATACTCAAAGTTTTCTATCAGAAGCGAGTTTCCAGGAAACTGCTCGGGTCCTAGCTAAATCTGCTCTTCGAGGTCGTATTGATTGGTTGAAAGGCTTGAAGGAAAATGTTATTCTTGGGGGGATGATACCTGTCGGTACTGGATTCAACCGTTTGGGAAAACGGAACGAAATGGATCCGAGAATGGGTAATAAAAATCTATTTAGCAACAAAGTGAAAGATATTTTATCTCATCATCAATATAAAAATAATAATCAATATAAAAAAGTCTCTGTTTTGTCCGTTAAGCAAAAAAAAAAAGTTCTTAAAAAATTAGTAAAGAAGAAAAAATCGAAACGACCAGTATAATAAATAATTTTTAGAAATGAAGGAATTTCTTAGGATATCAAATTAAATGGATATCTCATACCACGTATGATATGGGCAAGCAATCTTGGAAATGGAATCCATTCCATCGGAATGTATAAATTACAGTTCATAGTGAAAAAATAAATGAAAACAAAATGACGAAAAAAAAAATAAATGAAAACAAAATAACGAAAAGAAATTGGAACATCAATTTGAAAGAGATGATAAGAGTAGGAGTTCATTTCGGTCATCAGACTAAAAAATTGAACCCTAAAATGGCACCTTACATTTTTAAAGATCGTAAAGATTTTCATATTATAAATCTGACTCAAACTGCTCGTTTTTTATCAGAAGCTTGTGATTTTGTTTTTAATGGAGCAAGGAGAGGAAAACAATTTATGATAGTTGGTACAAAACATCAAGTAGCTGATGCTACTAAATTAGCTGCTTTAGCAGCGCGATGTCATTATGTCAATAAAAAATGGCTCGGGGGTATGTTAACTAATTGGTTCACTACAGAAGCAAGACTTGAAAAATTGAAAAATTTGATGAAAAAAAAAAATACGGGAGGATTCGATAGATTTACGAAGAAAGAAGCAGCAATACTAAAGAGAGAATTGAACAAATTGCAGGAAGATTTAGGTGGGATTAGATACATGACAAAATTGCCCGATATTGTAATAATTCTCGGTCAAAAAGGAGAATATACTGCTATTCGAGAATGTAGAACTTTGGGTATTCCAACAATTTGTTTAGTTGATACAGATTGTAACCCAAATCTCGTGGATATCCCAATTCCAGCTAATGATGATGGTAGAGGACCAATCCGATTGATTCTAAAAAAATTAACTTCAGCAATTCGCGCGGGTAGAGAAGCTAGAAAAAAGGTTAATTAAAAATGAAAAACGGGAAGCTAGAACTGAGTTGGCTTGGCTACTATTCCCAAATCTTAGAGAATAGATTAAAATAAAAATATTCTTATTTAAATAAAGAAATCTCCTTAATCAATCAAATAATCATTCCATTATTTTATTTCATGGCCTGACTGATGATAGTGAAATAATTGAGGAATCGGTCATTGAACCAAAATCATTTTTTTTTTTAATTCATCTTTGTAAAGAACACTATGGATATTTTACAATTTCCTATTAAGACGCTAAATCATTTCTACGATATTTCTGGTGTGGAGGTAGGTCAACATTTTTATTGGCAAATAGGGGGGTTTCAAGTTCATGCACAGGTACTTATAACTTCCTGGATTGTAATTGCTGTCTTATTAGGTTCAGCTACTATAGCTGTTCGAGATCCACAAATCGTTCCGACCGGAGCTCAAAATTTTGTTGAATATGTTCTTGAATTTGTTCGAGACTTGGCTAGAACTCAGATTGGCGAAGAAGAATATGGTCCCTGGGTTCCCTTTATAGGAACTATGTTCCTATTTATCTTTGTTTCTAACTGGGCAGGTGCTCTTCTCCCTTGGGGAATTATTAAATTACCTCATGGGGAGTTAGCTGCACCTACAAATGATATTAATACTACAGTGGCTCTAGCTTTGCTCACATCAGTAGCCTATTTTTATGCAGGTCTTACAAAGAAGGGTTTAGGCTATTTTGGTAGATATATTCAACCAACCCCAATACTTTTACCAATTAACATTTTAGAAGATTTTACAAAACCTTTATCACTTAGTTTTCGGCTTTTTGGGAATATATTAGCTGACGAATTGGTAGTTGCCGTTCCTGTTTCTTTGGTGCCTTTAGTGGTTCCTATACCTGTAATGTTTCTAGGATTATTTACAAGTGGTATTCAAGCTCTGATTTTTGCAACTCTAGCCGCAGCTTATATAGGTGAATCCATGGAGGGTCATCATTAATCCAATTAGATTCTTTTCTAACCTTCCAACTCGTATATTAATTATTTAGATATTATTAAATATGAGGTGGGATGTGTAATGTTCTTTCCATTTTGATTATACCTTAGATAAATGGATTCAAATACCTAATCTCTAAGGTCTTAGTTATAAATATTTAGGATCAGTGAACTACTTAAAATGGATAGATAGAATAAATCATATTTGTTCCATTCATATCTATAAACAAAATTCTATAAATAAAATGGCCCAATTTAAATAATGGGAACTGGTGGAGTAAAATATGTACCCCGGTGTAGAACAATGAATTGACCCCGAAGGATTATAACTTATGTAATATAATCAAATATAATGTATATATAGATTATATGTATATATGATCTAAATAGATCAATATATCGATAGAATGATTTTTAAATAGCCATCAAAATAGGCTAGCAGGATGTAAAATAAAAAAAAAATATGCCTATATTTCATAATGTATAAAACAGAATAAATATCTATTTTAAAGGCTAGAGAATTTTTATATTTGGTCATATCATTATTTTTAATACCATTTCATCGGGATTTAGTTGTTCCAAAGAAATTGTTCTCTAGTTGGACGTGAACAATCAAATCAATAGATAAAACTATCGTAGTATCAACCATTTATAAACCTTAGTAAGAGGAGATTACCATGAATCCCTTGATTTCTGCTGCTTCCGTTATTGCTGCTGGATTATCCGTAGGCCTCGCTTCTATTGGACCTGGTATTGGTCAAGGCACAGCTGCGGGACAAGCTGTTGAAGGTATTGCAAGACAACCAGAAGCGGAGGGTAAAATACGAGGTACCTTACTGCTAAGTTTAGCTTTTATGGAAGCTTTAACTATTTATGGATTAGTTGTAGCCCTAGCACTTTTATTTGCTAATCCATTTGTTTAATCTCGGAAACAAAAATCCGTATACTTTGTTATTCTAAGTACCCTCCTCTAAGACCTAGTTCAGCCGATAGAGGAGGGGCTAGTCCAAATAATGAACAAACAATGAACTTATACTTCACTTGTTTCGATCAGAAAGATTCGTAACACTTGAAGGATTGGGTAGATCGAGCAAAGTTTTTTTATTTTCTAATTGTATTAGTATCCTTATTTACAGTTATACGTGACCTGGGACTGACTAAGTACTTGAAATCTCCTTATCCGGAACTGGAATAATAGAGTCGAGTCAGAGAAAAAACTTTGTAAAAGTTTAATATCCTTATCTATGAGGGGAGAGCGTATGAAAAATGTAACTGATTCTTTCATTTCCCTAGTTTATTTGCCCTCCGCTGGGGGTTTCGGGTTAAATACCAATATTTTAGAAACAAATATAATAAATCTTAGTGTGGTGCTTGGTGTACTGATCTATTTCGGAAAGGGAGTGTGTGCGAGTTGTATATATTGAATAATATAGCTGGGTCCAACCAGCTGCACTTTGTAGATAGAAAAGTGCATGATCTCAACGAATTACTTCTAAACGGGAAATAATAAATATGGAAGAACTATAGCATTTCGTAATTGATTGGAAAAGAAAGAAATTTAATTCTTCTACCAACCAATAAGAGAAAATCTTTAGAATGGTTAAAGCTAAACTGCTTGAAGTCCAAGCACAACTGGGTACTCTTTCCACCGCTGTGCCAATATGAGATGGGTTCAAAGGCATAGTTGGAGATTGATCCGATATATATAACATTCATATCAATGGAATTGATTCGATCTATCTACTGAAAAATAGTGCTAATCTCCCATCCAATTTTTTTGGTTTCAATGCGGAACCGACGACCTACACAGAATAAAATTTATTCAAGAAAAGGTAAACAGGAAACACGAATGAAAAAAAAAGGAGAAAAAAGTAAAAAAGAAAAGAACAACAACTTTTTTGATAATCAAAAAATCCCTTTTGGCAAAAGAGCCCTTCGGAGATTTCGGTCTTTGATAGATTTATCTTATTCTTCCATTAATATGAACGGAAAGGGCAGGCTTGGTGGAAAAAAGGGGATTGTCCCAAAAAATCCGAGCAGGAGAGCCGAATGAATCGAAAGGTTCGTGTTCGGTTTGGGAAGAGGTTATCTATTCATAACTTGAATGAATTTATAATCTACTTTCATTAAGTAATCTATTAGATAATCGTAAACAGAAAATATTGAGTACTATTCAGAATTCCGAAGAACTATGTAAAGGAGCTGCTGATCAGCTCGAGCAAGCCCGGGCTCGCTTACGGGAAGTAGAAATGAGAGCGCACGAAATTCGGGTAAATGGATACTCTCAAATAGAACAAGAAAAAGAGGATCTCATCAATGTTGCTTCTGCTAATTTGGAACAATTAGAGAATTTCAAGAATGAGACTGTTCACTTTGAACAACAAAGAGCAATTGAACAGGTCCGACAACAAATTTCTCGCCAAGCTGTACAAAAAGCTCTAGGAACTCTGAATATTCGTTTGAATAGCGAGTTACATTTACGTACGATCGATCATAATATTGGCCTGCTTATAGCCATGAAAAACATAACTGATTAGTTTATTAATATATATATATTATAATTTTGTTTTCAAAACAAAAATATATAGGTCTTATTTTTCAAAAGAGAATTAACTAGTGTTAATGGTAACTATTCGACCCGATGAAATTAGTAGTATGATACGTAAACAGATTGAACAATATAATAACGAGGTCAAAGTTGTTAATATTGGCACTGTACTTCAAGTAGGAGATGGCATTGCTCGTATTCATGGTCTTGATAAAGTAATGGCAGGGGAATTAGTAGAATTTGTAGATGGTACAGTAGGCATTGCTCTAAATCTAGAATCAACTAATGTTGGAGCTGTATTAATGGGTGATGGCTTGATGATCCAAGAGGGCAGTTCCGTGAGAGCAACAGGAAAAATTGCTCAGATACCAGTAAGTGATGCTTATTTGGGTCGTGTTGTAAATGCTCTAGCTCGACCTATTGATGGTAAGGGTAAAATTCCAGCTTCCGAATTTAGATTGATTGAATCTCCCGCTCCAGGTATTATTTCAAGACGTTCTGTATATGAACCTCTTCAAACAGGTCTTATTGCTATTGATTCTATGATTCCTATAGGACGTGGTCAGCGAGAATTAATTATTGGGGACAGACAGACCGGTAAGACGGCAGTAGCTACAGATACGATTATCAATCAAAAAGGTCAGAATGTAATATGTGTTTATGTTGCTATTGGTCAAAAAGCCTCTTCCGTAGCTCAGGTAGTTAATAATTTTCAAGAACGTGGCGCAATGGAGTATACCATTGTGGTATCAGAAACTGCGGATTCTCCCGCTACATTACAATATCTTGCTCCTTATACAGGAGCAGCTTTAGCCGAATATTTCATGTATAAAGAACAACATACATCAATAATTTATGATGATCTCTCTAAACAAGCACAAGCTTATCGACAAATGTCTCTTCTATTAAGAAGACCACCTGGCCGGGAAGCTTATCCAGGAGATGTTTTCTATTTGCATTCCCGTCTATTGGAAAGAGCAGCTAAATTAAATTCTCAGCTAGGTGGGGGGAGTTTGACTGCTTTACCAATAGTTGAGACTCAAGCTGGAGATGTTTCAGCTTATATTCCCACTAACGTAATTTCGATTACTGACGGACAAATTTTCTTGTCAGCCGATCTATTCAATGCAGGAATTCAACCTGCCATTAATGTAGGTCTTTCCGTATCTAGAGTAGGATCCGCGGCTCAGATGAAAGCTATGAAACAAGTAGCTGGAAAATTAAAATTAGAGCTAGCCCAACTTGCAGAGTTAGAAGCCTTTGCACAATTCGCTTCTGATCTTGATAAAGCTACTCAAGATCAATTGGCAAGAGGTCAACGATTACGTGAGTTGCTCAAACAATCTCAATCAGATCCTTTGACAGTGGAAGAACAAATAGCTATGATTTATACTGGAACGAACGGATATCTAGATGTATTAGAAATCGTACAGGTGAAAAAATTTACCCTTAAGTTGCGCGAATATTTATTAAAAAATAAACCCCAGTTTGGAGAAATTATACGTTCTACTAGGACATTCACGGAACAAGCGGAAACTCTTTTAAAAGAAGCTATTCAAGAAAATACCGAACTTTTTCTACTTCGAGAACCAAAATAGAAGATAGATCGTTCGGAACAGGATGGAAGAGCTTTAATAATCACTTTGCTACATTTCCGAGCACAATAATCAATCTTGGACAATTAATTGAATATTATTACGTCCAATAGGATTTGAACCTATACCTAAGGTTTAGAAGACCTCTGTCCTATCCATTAGACGATGGACGCTCTTTTTTTTTTAATTATTTCCTTCAAATACTTTATCGTTAACAAAAACAAATCCGACTTTTTATCCATCCACGAGGATGTTTGGGAAAGAAAGAGAAAGAATAGATATGTTGGACATCAAAAATTCATTTTGAATGAGGAGAAGTTGCCCCCGATAAAATAGAATAAGGAATATGAGCGGGTAGCGGGAATCGAACCCGCATCGTTAGCTTGGAAGGCTAGGGGTTATAGTCGACGTCGATTAACGCCTCTAATTCAGAACCGAACATGAAAATTTCATTTCATTCGGCTCCTCCATGGCAGAAAGATAGAAACGGGGGTCAAGAATAAGATTATTGACACACAAAAAATCTTTGTGAAAAAAGAATTCACATTCCAATTTATTACTTCTTTCTTTTTTTTTATCTTTTCTTATTAAAGAAAGATATATTTTTGCTCCATAACATCTATGTTAGTTTATTTTTAGTTTTTTCTTTTACTCCACGGACCGAATACCTACTCACTTGATAGATGATCCCTATAGAAAGATCAAATTTTAAATTTGATCAATATTTGACTATCGAATCTTTCTAGTTACTTCGTTCCCTATTTCTACTTATTATGATCCTCCAGGAAATCAAATTCCACCGAGCTCGAACGAAATGGCGGTGACTGAAGTAAACCAAAGTCACCGTTATCTAGCTAGTTAACTTTAACTTTTGTTGTTCTAGAAGTTGAACATTTAGTTACGATGAAAAAGAATCTTTTGATATCCATAGATCATTGATTGATCCGATTGGAAAGATTGGTCTAATCTTTGAAAACATTCTGTTTCGTCATCTTGAATAGAATTTAAAATGTGTTTGTTCCTTTTTCTCATTCCAGATCCAAGTTACGAGAATGTGTACAATTCCTTTTCTAAACCAGGATATTCATAGGAAAGGTTTTGAACCTAGATAGAAATCTAGTTTTTTCGTAACTAGTGAGAGTTGAAAGAGAGATCCTTCAACTCTGCGAGTTGCTGATGGAACGAATCACACTTTTACCACTAAACTATACCCGCCACAATTTTATTGTATCATACAGATACATCTTTTGTCCAACAGGAAGATAAGGAACTATTAGCTGCTTCTAGTTAAAGTTTAGTACAAGTTCCTATTATATCTCTCTCTAATTCCCGGAAATTCAATAGGAGATAATTCTCCTTTACGGTTTTTACTTTTGCAGCGACAACACTTAGTCACGTGTTCCAATAATACCCTATTGTTAAATTAATAATCAATATTCTTTCATTAATGATTATTTTAACAATTTGATCAACTCCTTCCTAGTCTTTGAAATATCTTTTTAACCATCCCAATCTGATCTAGAACATTTCATTATAGCCTTGAACAGCTGGAATTATTAAAATAAAATAAATAGAGGGCCCTATCTAGATAATAAGGAAGTGATTGGAGAGGAAATAAATAAATGATATCAGAGGGTCAAATTTTGATAGCCCTTTTTGCTGCTTTTATAACAAGCATTTTAGCTTTCAGATTAGGTAAAGCACTGTATTAATACATTCGGTCCATTATTCTTATATAGGAAAGAGAATGGCCTGGCCAGATACTGGCCGGGCTAGAGAAAGCAAAGAATCATTTGGAATGGAATGAATAATACAATTGGATTCTCGCGTTGGTCTTTATCTGAAGAAATGCTATATTCATTCTATATCTCCCATCTCGGAGAGATGGCTGAGCGGACTAAAGCGGTGGATTGCTAATTCGTTGTACAGACTATCTGTACCGAGGGTTCGAATCCCTCTCTCTCCGTTCAGTCACTTGAGATGAATCCTCAAAACCTATAAACCCCTTTTTATATCACTATTATTTACGCCCAGGATTCCGTCCTGGATCGTTCGATAGAAATCCGAAGATAAAGAGAGAAACAAAAAATATCACTACTGTGTAAACGAACAGCTTGAGAGTAAGCATTATGTAATCTCCGGGATCCTTATTAGAATTACAACGGAATAGATGATCAATCTTTGTATCATATATTGGTTCTTCAAGACCAAGCAATAGTATCATTTTTCGTATAAAATGATACTATTTTGATCTACACACATTGATGTGGAGATCAAATTGAAAAAAGATTAAAAATTTTGATCTATTCTGTTTCTCTTTTCCTCTTTGCTTGGGATTGACGAAGATAAATAGAAACTCAAGTCCTAGTTCAACTATCAACAAATTGACCATGTTTCTAAAAAATAGAAACAAGTATATCAATTGTCTGAAAGAGAAGAAAGATATTCAAAAAATGGAATACAGTATTACAAATACTCCGTTTTCAATTATATCTAACGGATATTTATGTTAATGGGAATAACATATTCCCTATCAATACCTAATAACCCGAACTCCACCTGTGATGGAGTCGGAACTGACTAAGACGAATTGAAAGGATTTAACCTGGAAGATAGGTATTTAAAATCTGTTGGGAACCAGAATGGAATTGATGCTTCACAAAATAAGTAGCAGAACAAGGGAAAAGAGTTATACAAAATTGGGTTAATGAAAGTAATCCAAGATCAATCAATATACTAGAATAAAAATATTGAAACACTATTTTAATGACTTTGCATCAAGTGAATGTTTCCTTTTTACAAAGAAGAATTCAATACCTTTTGTATAAGATTATCGAAAACTTACGGCAGCTTGCCAAGCAAAGGCTAATAGAAAAAAGAACAAAGGTATAATTGGCATTACATTCACAATTGGATCGGAAATCGCATAAGCCTCGGGCAATTTGGCAAAAAAGAGATTATTCAAATGAAAAGCGGCATCGTCTGGATAAATATTGAGGTTGAGGATAACTGGCATTTTGATTCTCCGATGAATAAAAATGATGTAAAGGCCCAAAAGTATTTTGCCAATCAATCGAAACTCTTCGGCAAGATTAGACTTTTAGTCTTGGGTTGGAAGGGATCATTTCTTCATACAATATTTTAACCTTTCTGATAGAGAATGACCAATGAATAGATATTCTTGTTTCTTTTTTCATCCCCCATATAATGATATATCTGATTCGATCAAGAATCTATGTCCCTCCGGTTTTTCTAGACCGAATTGCTTAGCATCAGATAAGAATGAATCTCTAATTGAAATGTATTCCAAAATTTGGAAATATTTTGGAATATTTTAGAATATGAGTATTGATTAGCACCAGATAAGAATGGGGCGTGGCCAAGCGGTAAGGCAGCAGGTTTTGGTCCTGTTATTGCGAAGGTTCGAATCCTTCCGTCCCAGCCAGACGGGACAAATATTTAAAGAATAAAATAATGGTATAAATTGGATTTCTACTTTCTTTTGATTTCTAGTCATTTCATAGACTATACTTATGGAAGGGAAATATGATTTTAAATAGGTATTAAATATAGAAAGGGATATTTTTATGGTGTAGGATGGGAACACAAATCAAATTGAAATAAAGTCTAATTTATCCGTAAAGATAAGGAAGAATCAAACGCTATAAAGAGTTTCACTAGTCCGAATAAAAAAAATGGATAAGAATATTGCATAAAAAATGCATAAAGAATATAATGATTCTCAGTCTCGATGATACAATGTTGAGAGAGAAGGAAGTAAGAGAGGGTATTCCACCGTTGAACGAATATCCAACGAATCAATTTATTAATTGAAATTAAATTGATGAGATGATATTATCTCATCATCTCGTTCTCCGAGAACGGGGATATGGCGGAATTGGTAGACGCTACGGACTTAATCGAATTGAGCCTTGGTATGGAAACTTACTAAGTGATAGCTTCCAAATCCAGGGAACCCTGGGATATTCTGAATGGGCAATCCTGAGCCAAATCCCTTTATAAGGGATGATAATTATCATTTCCCAGAAAGGGATAGGTGCAGAGACTCGACGGAAGCTATTCTAACGAATGAATATCATTTGAATTTGACCCAATACTATTATCTAGAGAGTGCCCTCTGTATATAACACTTAATAAATGAAACAAAACTAACGATTAGAACTTGAGTCGTTCTAGGCTTTTTTTTTAGGAGCCTAGCTCAAAATCAAATTGAATGAACTAATTCATTAATTAATCCAATTTAGAGCTTCTTTAGAAAGAGAGTTAATTCCATTTTTTTAATGAATGATTGGACGAGGATAAAGATAGAGTCCAATTCTACATGTCAATACCAACAACAATGCAAATTGCAGTAGGAGGAAAATCCGTTGGTTTTATAGACCGTGAGGGTTCAAGTCCCTCTATCCCCAGGTTTATGTCCGAATAACATATATCTTATTCTTTTCATAATTCTGTGAGCAATTCGGAATTCTCACTTTATTTTAAATAGCGCTTATTGTGATTATCTATTACCCCACTATTTTTTGCTAAATAGCAAAATAGATCTTAAGACAAGTTGATCGTAGGAGCAATTGATCTATTTTGTCACATAATCATGTACTATATGTACAATTACTATTATTACAATTGTAATACATAATTTTAATTAATTTTATAATTATGCGATTATGACTTATCAATCCAAAAACAGGATCCTTTTCAAAAGGGAAAAAATTTTTCCCTTTGTCTTTTTAGTTGACACGAGTGCAGGTTCTGTACTAGGATAATGCAGAGGGAAGAGCCGGGATAGCTCAGTTGGTAGAGCAGAGGACTGAAAATCCTCGTGCCACCAGTTCAAATCTGGTTCCTGGCATGCGGAACCATCTTATCTAGATGGATAAGAAATAAAAAAAATATATATATATATATGGGCATAATCCATACATGTAGATCTATGTCTACATACTGGTAAAAGCATCTTCCATTTTTTTCCACTTTTTTTTTATAGCGTGCCTTCTCTGTTCTAATCAAATCTTGAAAGAACTCAGAAAAATTGAGCTTGGAACCAGTATAAGCTCAAATTGGAGCTTTCCTTTTCGTACATAAGATGTGGTGTGGTAAATAATTATTGATGTGCGAATAAAATACATTTTGTTCATCCTTCTTTCATTCAAGGATATAGTATAATTTCTAATGCGGCCAGAGCCGCATTTTATTTCATATAAAATGGAAGAGATTATCCAAAAGATAGATCTATCATTGCAAAAGTAAAAAATTTTTACTTTTATTACATTCAATGAGAATCTTGTATCTCATAAAAATCAGGTGCAATATAATCTTTGCGTAAAGGCCAACCAATCCAACTTTCAGGCATCAATATACGTTTGAGACATGGATGACTTTCATAAAGTATTCCCAACATATCATAAGATTCCCGTTCCTGAAAATTAGCACCTTTCCAAATACGTAGAACAGACGGTATTCTGGGATCTTCCCTTGGGACAAAAACTTTTATACACACTTCTTCGGGTTGATCTGCATTATCCTTTATTTTTGTAAGATGATATACACTAGCTAATGATCCCCCTGGTGCTACATCATAGGCACACTGAGAACGGAGATAATTAAAACCATAAACATATAAGGCGACGGCTATTGAGGCCCAATCCTCAGATTTGATCTGTAACGTCTCTGTGCCTTGGTAATCAAAACCCAAAGTTCTATGAGCTAACTTATGCTTGGCTAGCCAAGCAGATAGTCGACCCTGCATTTGATTACTATTTATTGTCAAAGTATCTGTATAAGTATTTAACATTTACAATGGAATTTAAAATTATTTTTCCTGTTCGTTACTTTCTACTAACGATTATTCATTCGCCAATTAGATAGTGAACTCTCGTATTTTCAAGTTTTTCAAGGGGTAGCTCTGAAATGGCTTCAGATGTTTTGGGGGGTATCTCTAAAGTCGAATCAAATTGATATTCATAAGATTGATGGAAAAACTTATCCTCTTCATTTTCAGTATGAATACCGGGTCCAATATGAAACCTATGCTTTCTAGAGAAATACCTCTTTCTTTGTTGAGACGCGGTCTTATATTCAGATAGCTCTCGAGCTATTTTTTCACGAAGTTTTATTATAGCATCTATAATAGCTTCTGGTTTAGGAGGGCAACCTGGCAAATAAATGTCCACAGGAATTAACTTATCTACTCCGCGAACGGTAGTATAAGAATCTGTACTAAACATTCCTCCTGTAATCGTACATGCTCCCATAGCAATTACGTATTTTGGTTCGGGCATTTGTTCATATAATCTCACTAAAGAAGGAGCCATTTTCATGGTCACAGTTCCAGCTGTTATAAGGAGGTCGGCTTGTCTAGGACTAGATCTCGGTACCAAACCGTAACGATCAAAGTCGAATCGCGAACCTATTAATGAAGCAAATTCGATGAAACAACAACTAGTACCATAAAGGAGCGGCCATAAACTAGAGAGTCTCGCCCAATTTGACAGATCGTTTAGAGTAGTTGAAATAATTGAATTTGGAATTGCTTGATCAAGCAAAGGTGACTCTATAGGATATATCGCTGGCTTTATGTAATTTTCTACTTCCCTTCTACCACCCAAAAATTTGGAAGTTAAGACCATTCCAATGCTCCTTTTCTCCATGCATAAACTAAACCAATAATTAAGATAAGCACGAAAAAAAAAGCTTCTATAAATGTATATAGACCCAAAATATCAAAACTCATCGCCCACGGATAGAGAAAGACTGTTTCCACATCAAAAACAACGAAAACTAGAGCAAACATATAATAACGAATTCTAAATTGGATCCAAGTATCTCCCATTGGTTCTATACCTGATTCGTAACTAGTGGCTTTCTCCGGCCCTTTATTTATCGGGGCCAAAGCTATGGAAATCGAGAATGCCATAATCGGTATAAGGCTGGATATTACTAAATATATCCAAAAAGTATCATATTCGGAAAATATAAACATAAATAGACTCCTGTGAAATAGATAAAATTTCTCTATTTTATTGTCAATTTAGACATCGCTTCTCTACCCCCCCCCCAAAAAAAAAAATAATTGATTCTCATCAAAACATTATAATTCCTGTTTCGTTCGTGACTTATCGTGAAATTTACGTAAGAATATCAATTTATGTTTCCTCTTTCGTATCGATTCTTTCTATACTTACATTCATCATCGCCAAATGATAACAATCTTTCCTTTTTAGGAAAGGGTTGTAATAGAACCCTTGCAGTTCGGCAGACCCCCATGTTGATTCGAGTTGTAATGTGTCATCAACATGAGTTGATGTAAGGGAATTTACAGGTCTTTTTTTAGTTATATGTTCTATCTCGATATAACAATTTTGTCCATCTAAATCAGATGGGTCTTTCAGGTTCGTTGTTTCTAATTATGCGGGATGGGTCAACAAGCTTCCTTTGTTCCAGACTCAAATTGAGTGAGTCTAGTAATCTGTCATTTGACTTCGATAAACCTATGATCTCTCGGAGTAATAGAAAAAAGGGGCTTATGTATCCCTTAATCTATCCATAAGCCTAATTCTGCCTCCTTGGGTCTATCTCATAGGGATAAAAGATAATAAAGTCCTTTGTCCTATACTTGCACAGGCGACGATACATAATATTCAAATAAAATAATTTTTAGGCTCTCGCATCTATCAACCAAATAGTAAACATTCCACAGTATTGGGTTGAAGATGTTCAAGGGCGAATCCACTTCCGTTTTCAAAAACATTGAAATGAATCATCAAATAAATACATAATTTGATCGCATGTTGATGCATTCAGTTTATTATATGAATGGAATGGTTCGAGAAGTAGATTTTACTTAGTCAATTAATAGTATGCAGAGCTAATTTAATACTATTATAAAAAAGGAGCAATAATCTTAGGGTAAGAAAAAGAAAGAACGAACCCTCGGTTCGTTCTTTAGCTATGTTTAGCTAGGACAAACATTTTCGCCTTTCCGACCGGGTATTGAACATATTTATAATTAATAATGTATTACAAATTTATCTAGTATAGATCAAAAGTAGGTTGAATTTAATCTCACTTGATGCAAATAAAGTGATAGAATGATAGTTGATCAAGATCAAAGATATTGATCAACTATCATTCTTGTTTTTTAACTTAAAACAGATTCACAGATACAGAAAAGATAATCATTTTTCTGCTTTGTTGACCCCAAATGTGTTTGGAGTTAAAAGTTCCATGTCTAATTTGAGTTGACATGATCCGAAGACTCCTTCAAATTAGAGCTGGGTGATAGAGACACTAAGCAAAGAGGGGAAATATAATAGTTTAAGAACTGTATAGGGCTATACGGGCTCGAACCGTAGACCTTCTCGGTAGAACAGATCAAAGTTCTTATTACCAAAATGATTCGAACTGTTCCAAGAACCCAACATGCATTTTTATTGCATTGGGCTCTTTCATTAACTGATGGATTGATCAGTTAGTCTGCCATTCTCTTCTTTCCAGAAAGATAGATAATAAGATGGCTCCGTTTGCTTCAAACACAAATTTCAGAAGCAATCCCAAAGTTATTCAAAAGGTTTACTTGACGTAGGTCTGCCATGCTCAGACATAGATTAACTCCAATGAGTCTCTATCACCCCAAAAGTAGAATAATATGATACTTCATACACCTGAAAGTTCATAGAGCGAAAAGAATTTTTTTGAGGTCCCCGTATTGTACTCATTATGCCTGACATTGAATGCACCCGAGATTGACCATATCAACTATATTTATAAGTTCTAATCAGATCTAACTTCATCTTTGTCATGCTGTTGTTCTCCCAATTCATAGAGTAAGACTATATAACATAAGATATTTACGGATCAGACGAACCAAAAAACTCTCCTGAAAAACATTGGCGCACGTGTAAACGAGGTGCTCTACCAAGCTGAGCTATAGCCCTTCACAGTTTTGAAAATATACTAACAAAATATATCACTTTCTGTCAAGGTGGATATGATACTATTTAGTTAGGGGGCATATTGTTTATATGGTGAATTCCACCTAGAATCGTTTCTAGTTACGACTCTATCTATGATGATAAATCACCCACTTAACTCAGTGGTTAGAGTATCGCTTTCATACGGCGAGAGTCATTGGTTCAAATCCAATAGTAGGTAAAACTTATTAGATGCCATAGACGACTCAATGGCATCTTAATAAGTTTTTCTACAATTTTTACAATAAAATTATTATATTGTATAATAATGAATGAACTTACAGATCATTATCGAAGTTGAACTTTATAAAGAGACCACTATAGTAAATCAAAGTGGTAACTCTCAGTTATTATTGACTGATCAACTCAGTCCAGAACATTTTTGTTTTTTAAATTTTTTGCTAGTATTAGCAATTTGAATTAATCTCCTTTTTTCTATTTTATTGTATGAGAACCAATCCTCTTTTTTTTAGCGTTTCCGCACTTGTAGAAAAGAAGGCAGGATATATTGCTCAAATCATCGGCCCAGTACTAGATGTATCTTTTCCTCCAGGTAATATGCCTAATATTTACAATTCCTTGATAGTTAAGGATAATGATACAACTGGTAAACTAATTTGTGTTACTTGTGAGGTACAGCAATTATTAGGAAATAATAAGGTTAGAGCTGTAGCTATGAGTGCTACAGATGGTTTGATGAGAGGAATGAGAGTAATTGATACAGGAGCTCCACTGAGTGTTCCAGTTGGTGAAACTACTCTCGGGAGAATTTTTAATGTTCTTGGAGAACCTGTCGATGATTTAGGTCCTGTAGGTGCTCTCACAACATCTCCTATTCATAGATCTGCTCCCGCCTTTACACAATTGGATACCAAATTTTCAATCTTTGAAACAGGGATTAAAGTAGTGGATCTTTTAGCTCCTTACCGCCGTGGGGGAAAAATCGGATTATTCGGAGGAGCTGGAGTGGGTAAAACAGTGTTGATTATGGAGTTAATTAACAACATTGCTAAGGCTCATGGAGGTGTTTCCGTATTTGGCGGAGTAGGAGAACGTACCCGTGAAGGAAATGATCTTTACAAGGAAATGAAAGAATCGGGAGTAATTAATGAACAAAATATTTCAGAATCCAAAGTAGCTCTGGTCTATGGTCAAATGAATGAACCACCAGGAGCTCGTATGAGAGTTGGTTTAACTGCTCTAACCATGGCTGAATATTTCCGAGATGTCAATAAGCAAAACGTACTATTATTTATTGATAATATATTCCGCTTTGTCCAAGCAGGGTCAGAGGTATCCGCATTATTAGGCAGAATGCCTTCCGCCGTTGGTTATCAGCCAACTCTTAGTACAGAAATGGGATCTTTGCAAGAGAGAATCACTTCTACCAAAGATGGATCTATAACCTCCATTCAAGCAGTTTATGTACCTGCAGACGACTTGACCGATCCTGCTCCTGCTACAACATTCGCACATTTAGATGCTACTACTGTACTATCGAGAGGATTAGCTGCTAAGGGGATCTATCCAGCGGTAGATCCGTTAGATTCAACGTCAACTATGCTCCAACCTTCGATCGTGGGCGAAGAACATTATGAAACTGCGCAAGGAGTTAAACAAACTTTGCAACGTTATAAGGAACTTCAAGACATTATAGCTATTCTTGGACTGGACGAATTATCAGAAGAAGATCGTTTAACCGTAGCAAGAGCACGAAAAATTGAACGGTTTTTGTCACAACCCTTTTTTGTAGCAGAGGTATTCACTGGTTCCCCCGGTAAATATGTTAGTCTAATAGAAACAATTAGAGGTTTTCAAATGATCCTTTCCGGAGAATTAGATGATCTACCTGAACAGTCTTTTTATTTGGTGGGTAACATTGATGAAGCTACCGCAAAGGCTATGAACTTCAAAGAAATTTAATTTTAAAAATGAACCTAAATCTTCGTGTACTGACTCCCAATCGAGTTGTTTGGGATTCAGAAGTTCAAGAAATAATCCTAACTACCAACAGCGGTCAAATTGGTGTATTACCCAACCATACTGCGATTGTAACAGCTTTAGATATAGGAGTTATGAAAATACGTCTCAATGCGCAATGGTCGACTATGGCTTTAATGGGCGGTTTCGCCAAGATAGACAATAATGAGATCACATTATTGGTAAATAATGCAGAAAGAGGTATGGATATCGATCCTCGAGAGGCTCAAGAAAGTTATAGATTAGCTAAAGCGGATCTTGCACAAGCTGAAGGCAAGAGACAAGCAATCGAGGCTGATGTAGCTCTCAAAAGGGCTAGAACACGACTAGAGGCTGTTGATGCTATTTTGCCAAAATAAATATTTACATTATATAGAAGTTGAATTCATGAGCTAGTTTAACAGCTGAAAGGTCCTTGGGTTAATCGAAATAATAAATTGGGTTGCGTCATACATACACAACATGATACAATATTACTTGAAAAGTCTTTTTGACAATAAAGGACAAAATGATTATTTTGTAGAAAATTGATGCAAAAGTCTTTACGTTCAACACTCATGTCGAGTAGACCTCGTTCTTGTAAAAGTTATTAACCAATAAATCATAGGGAGGGACTTATTTATGTCACCAAAAACAGAGACTAAAGCAAGTGTTGGATTCAAAGCTGGTGTTAAAGATTACAGATTAACTTATTATACTCCGGACTATGATACCAAAGATACTGATATCTTGGCAGCATTCCGAGTCACTCCTCAACCCGGAGTGCCCCCCGAGGAAGCGGGAGCAGCAGTAGCTGCCGAATCTTCCACTGGTACATGGACCACTGTTTGGACCGATGGACTTACCAGTCTTGATCGTTACAAGGGACGATGCTATGATATCGAGCCCGTTCCTGGAGAGGAAAGTCAATTTATTGCCTATGTAGCTTACCCTTTAGATCTTTTTGAAGAAGGTTCTGTTACTAACCTGTTCACTTCCATTGTAGGTAATGTATTTGGATTCAAAGCCTTACGAGCTCTACGTCTGGAAGATCTGCGAATTCCTCCTGCTTATTCAAAAACTTTCCAAGGCCCACCACATGGTATCCAAGTGGAAAGAGATAAATTAAACAAATATGGTCGTCCATTGTTGGGATGTACTATCAAACCAAAATTGGGCCTATCCGCCAAGAATTATGGTAGAGCGGTTTACGAATGTCTCCGTGGTGGACTTGATTTTACCAAGGATGATGAAAACGTGAATTCCCAACCATTCATGCGCTGGAGAGATCGTTTCTGTTTTTGTGCAGAAGCAATTTATAAGTCTCAGGCTGAGACGGGTGAAATTAAGGGACATTACTTGAATGCTACTGCAGGTACATGTGAAGAAATGATAAAAAGAGCAGTATTCGCCAGAGAATTGGGAGTTCCTATAGTCATGCATGACTATTTGACTGGAGGTTTTACGGCAAATACTACGTTAGCTCATTATTGCCGAGACAACGGCCTACTTCTTCACATTCACCGCGCAATGCATGCAGTTATTGACAGACAAAAAAATCATGGTATGCACTTCCGTGTGCTAGCTAAAGCACTGCGTATGTCTGGTGGAGATCATATTCACGCTGGTACGGTAGTAGGTAAACTTGAAGGAGAACGAGAGATCACTTTAGGTTTTGTTGATCTATTGCGTGATGATTTTATTGAAAAAGACCGAAGTCGTGGTATTTATTTCACTCAAGATTGGGTCTCTATGCCAGGTGTCTTGCCTGTAGCTTCAGGAGGCATTCACGTTTGGCATATGCCTGCTCTGACCGAGATCTTTGGGGATGATTCTGTATTACAGTTTGGTGGAGGGACTTTGGGGCACCCTTGGGGAAATGCACCTGGTGCAGTAGCTAATCGGGTCGCTTTAGAAGCTTGTGTACAAGCGCGTAATGAAGGACGTGATCTTGCTCGTGAAGGTAATGAAGTGATTAGCGAAGCAGCTAAATGGAGTCCTGAACTAGCTGCTGCTTGTGAAATATGGAAACAAATCAAATTTGAATTTAAGCCGGTTGATACAATTGATATGCCGGTTGAAAAAAAAAATTGATAATTAATTTGTAATCAAGTGACTTTCGTCCGTTTGGTCCCTTAATCAAATCGAACTCGGCCCAATCTTTTAAGATTGAGCCGAATACTGAATGGATAAGAATAGATACCTCGGCTAGAAGTAATTTATTTATAAATATAAATCCATTTTATGGATCAAAAAATGGGATTGGTTCCGATCCAATCTTTTCTAGCCTGCGACCATAGTGGTCTGAAGAAATGTTATCTTGTTCAAATTCCTCATGATTGAACAGATTTAGCAAATCTGTTTTTAGCTAGCTAGATGATAGCTAATTCTTAATCAGCTTTGTCCACGAAGAAGGGATCTATAAGAAAAGAATAAATCAGTTTACAAAATTTTTATGTAAACAAAAAGTGTCAATCCAACAATCCGGGGTTGACAATGGCGCATTGTGCCAATATAATTCCTAATAAATATTTTATTAGGTCCACTATTCAGGATGTTTTCGAATCATTGTGAATTCGTTTGACGGATCAAAAATAACCTGATCCGTATCAATTTTATAATTTGATTCATAAATGGTAGATCTAAATTAATAGATTCTTTATTTTTTTTTTTCCATAGAATTATATAGAATAGAAAGCTGGATTTATTCGAAGAATACAAAAAATATATAGGTATCCTATATCTATCCAAATATCCAAAAAAGGGAAGTTTCTAATATTCAATATTAGAAACGCTCAAAAAAAAATCCGATATGGAAATAACTAAGAAATTTCGGAATTTGTTATTCTGTCATTGCGCCTAATTTTTTTACCGACCGACAGGTCGGAAGAGTAGAACATGAAACATCGTTATGTTAACGGAAATAACGAGTTCTTCAAGTCTTTCCAAGACTGCCTGCTTATATTATAACAAGATATGCAGATAAGAAGCATGTACAGATATCACTCGATTCACGAGGTTCTGATAGGTAACCTGTTGAATCAAAAAGATTTGTATTTTTTTCTTATAAAAATTTATCTTTTTGAATAAAAAGAGTTGTACATTAAAAAGGAAAAAAACCATGAAAATGTTTGAAGAAAACAAGGATCGTGAATATTTAGCAGAAGAAATCAAACAATTGAACCAGAAATCGAAGGAAACAGAAATCGAACAATCAACCAAGAAATCGACCGAAATTAACCAAGAAATCCAACAAGAAATTGAAGAGGATAAAAATATCGATTATAAGAAGTTGTGGATTTACTGCAGAAAGTGTTATACCTTTTACTTTAAGGAATTTTTACTAGAAGAAAACAGAACTGTTTGTACAACATGTGGAGCAACTCTGAAAATGACTAGTTCAGAACAAGAAAGCGGAGAAGAAAGCGGAGAAGAAATCGAACAAGATAAAAATATCGATTATAAGCATTTGTGGACTTACTGCAGAAAGTGTTATACCTTTTACTTTAAGGAATTTTTACTAGAAGAAAACAGAACTGTTTGTACAACATGTGGAGCAACTCTGAAAATGACTAGTTCAGAACAAGAAAGCGGAGAAGAAAGCGGAGAAGAAAGCGGAGAAGAAATCGAACAAGATAGAAGTATCGAAGTTTATAATAAGTATAAGCATTTGTGGATTCACTGCGAAAATTGTGATACCCTTCACTTTAGGGAATTTTTTGTAAAAGAAGACAAAAGTGTTTGTACAACATGTGGAGCAACTCTGCAAATGACTAGTTCAGAGCGAATTGAGCTTTTAATTGATGATGGTACTTGGTGCCCTATGGATATAGATTTCTATACTCTAGATCTTCTAGATAAAAAACATACGACGTCTTTATTTGACGTCACAATGGTTCGAAGGGTCTCGATTTTATTGTACAAAGTTATTTATCATAAATATTTTAACAAAGAATTTTTCATATACAACGAATTTTTCTCAAATTACACTAAGACTATTAAAACGTTATTATCATACAATAATACTGTTGTTGATATCCTTAGGGTTGTGCTAGATATTAATTTAATAAAATATTTGAATTCAGATTCAAATAAAAGTATTAATAAACTGCAAGACATTATTGGTACAACGTTGAAAACGGTTAAATTGTTACTATTTGAAATATGTAACAAAATATCTTTTGAATTTTATTTCTTTCCCTTTTCAAAGAAAGTAGAAACTCAAGTTTATCTCTCTTTTTTAGATGCTATAGAGAAACAGTTCTCAACTTCTTTGCAAGATAGGGGGAAGAAGTTGCTTCAAAAATATATATGTGAAAAAATACAGTCTGAAAAGAAAACTCTAGACATTCTTTACGAATTACGTAAAAAGTTAGCCGACTTAGGGGATGAATTACAGGTACAAGAGAAGTTAGTGAAAGTAGTGGCGCTAAATTTATTTAAAATAGGATTTTTTTTTCCGGAAGAAAAAATAGAACAAATATTTAATTATTATCCAGGATATTGTGTAAATTATCCACAGCCAAATTACCTTTTCTGGCTGCGAGAGCAGATGGCGATCTGTTTGATGGAAAGATACCTGGTCCCTGACCAATTTAAATATTGGTTCCAAAACCGTCATGGTTTTCCGAAAAAAGAAGAACATCGTTTTAGTTATGATGTTATGGTGGAACACATGAGAAAACAAGAAACTCATGAGTTTTACAAAAATATGGATGATGATCCATTGTATAGCTCAGATAGTGAGGAGCTATTTCACGAAATAGATAAACTCTACCTCCATCACAAGAAGAATGATTTTGTATTTGAAGAATTTATGTCCCTACTTTTAGAAGTAGGAGTAAGCAAATTAGATGAAACAATTAGGTCTAATAAGTCAGAGGTGATGGAGTACACCATATTGGAAGCTGAGAACGATAATCTTGCTTTTGAATCTTTTCATACTTATAAAAAACCTATGGTAAAGCGTATAGAGTATGAAATTTTCAATGAACTTTTAAAATATTATGAGAATAACTTATCTGAATCTGAGAATACAGAAAAAATTTATCTGTATTTACTAGAGATAGTGAAAGAGTTTTCTGCACTAGCAATAGATAGAGTGAAAAAACTTTCTAAGAAGGAAGAGCTTTCTATAAAAAAAAGAGAAGATATAGAAGAAGAATCTTATGAAGATTATAACACTTCCTATCAAGAAGAAACAGGTTTACCCGACGCTATTCAAACAGGTATAGGTCGAGTAAATGGTATTAATGTCGCACTCGGAGTTATGGATTTTCAGTTTATGGGAGGCAGTATGGGCTCAGTAGTAGGTGAAAAAATAACCCGTCTAATCCAGCATGCTACTGATAATTATCTTCCATTAATTATCGTATGTGCTTCTGGCGGAGCGCGTATGCAAGAAGGAAGCTTCAGTTTAATGCAAATGAATAAAATAGCTGCTGCGTTGCATACGCATCAAAAGGAAAAAAAATTGCTATATATTTCGATTCTTACATCTCCCACAACTGGTGGAGTGACTGCTAGTTTTGGCATGTTGGCTAACGTCACGATTGTGGAACCCAATGCATATATTGCATTTGCAGGTAAAAGAGTAATTGAGGAGACATTAAACCAGATAGTAGAGGAGGATTCTCAAATATCTGATTCTTTATTTGATTTTGGAATGTTTGATATCATGGTTCCACGAGCTATTTTAAAAGATGTTCTGAGCGAGATAATGAAAATTTACATTTTCAAATAAAAAAAAATTATTTTCATAAAATTCGGAAATTGTAAATTTTCATTTGATTTTAAGATCCCCAAAAACAAGTCTTGATACTTTAAGAACTTTTTGGGGATCGAAATTCGATCAAGTTTTTCAGTATATACAAGGTACAAGTTTTAATTGTACATCTAGATGTATATAGATATACATCTAGATGTATATCTATATGATTGAGTCCTATCTCCGCCCAGATTTAAATAAAAAAAAATTGTCGGATTCAATGACAAATGTCGGAACTTGCGATAAAAGATTTTGCTTTTGAAGAATACAATAATACAATGTATACTTTTTTTTTAAGAACACAAAATCTATAAACAAAAATCCCCCTTTAAGAACACAAAATATTATGATATGTAGGCACAGACCTCATATCAGACTACTCAAATATTATAGAGTAAATTGACTAATTATAATTCTCTATATTAGAATTATCCTATAATAAAACTTATCTCAAACTATAACTATATAATTATTTTTAATTTTATGTTAAAAATTGGATATGGGTATATGCCAAAAGGAATTTGTATATAGCTCAATTAAATAGAAAAAAAAGGCTAAACTGCTAAGAAGAAAAAAGAAAGAAGAAAAAATAAAGAAATATGGATATAGCGAGTGTCCCAAAAGTGCCTTTTCAAGGACCCGGAGATGAAGAACCAAATTGGGTCGAATTATACCATCGTTTATTTCGAGGGAGATACCTTTTTTTAGGAAAGCCACTTGACAAGCAAGCTGCAGATCAAATAACTAAAAGTCTTATTTATTTAAATCAAGAGAATAAAGAAGAAGATTTTTTGTTCTTTATTCAATGTCGGGGTGGAGGAATGACATTGGGAGTCGCTGTTTATGATGCTATGCAATACGTAGAAGGGGAGGTATCTACGATAGGCATTGGTCTAAATGCTTCAATGGGAGCTTTCATCCTACACGGAGGAACTCTTACTAAACGGGCAGTAACCGAAAACGCGAGAGTTATGATCCACCAACCCCATATGTCTCCTTATGACAACCCCCCCGGGCCACTAGGATCTGGTTTCGATGCATTTTATATGCGCAACTTGCGGCATTATGTTGCAAGAATTTATGCAAAAACAACGAAGCAAAATTTTAGGCTAATCTATCAGCTACTAGAGAGAGATATGTATATGGGACCAGATGACGCCATAGAATTTGGCCTTATCGACCAAATCGGCGTAGAAGGCCTCAATTGGCCAGAGTCACAATATGTAAATGTCGAATCGTTTGATGATACAAACGGTTCAACATTTATGGATTAATTAGAAAAATAATCATATTTTTCTTTTTTTCCCCCCCTCCAAGAAAAAGAAATTTATAAAGAAATTAAAAGAAATTAAGTACTCTAATTTAGAATATCTAAGGTATAGGTTCGTCTTCAAATATGATAACGAAGACGACAAAATTAAAATTGTAAAAGATATACAGGCATTTATGCCATTATCTTTAAATGATTTCTCAATTTATAATCTAAATTGAGTGGATATAGTCTCTTTTTAACGTTATATCCAAGCTTCTTGCTTGGCAATTTATATGCCATATTTTCATATGAGTATCAATTTCTTAGATAAATTGAAGAGTTCAAACTTTATGAAAAGTATTTTGTTAAGAATTAACAAAATAAAGTTTATTACTTGGCTAGTAATTGAATTAAGTTAATTAAGTATTGAATTACTAATTTAATTACATGTTATCTCGTCATTTATGCCATTAATTAGTGGTACTCTATAAACTTTAGTCTATAAACTTAATTTGTATTAATAACTATGTTAGAATATTAACTATTATAAGTGTGGTTAGGATCAATCCGAACCATTCAATTTAGTACAGAATTCAGAGTGCCGACTATTCAACAACTTATTAGAAACGCGAGACAGCCAATACAAAATAGAACAAAATCTCCTGCTCTTCGAGGATGTCCTCAGCGTAAAGGAGTATGTGCTAGGGTGTATGTGTGACTCGTTTGGATCGTAAGCTGAAACGGATCAGGAGAATTTTATATTAATAACTTTCCTGCTGTAGAAAAAGCACAGATCTATCATCTACTCTTACCGGGGATGAAATTTATGGTTTCCATTGGTGCAAATCCAATCATCTCGATGTGGGATGAAAAGCAGTTCCTCATTGGTAGCGAATGGTTATCAATCCATTGAGCGGGGAAATAATGCAAATTTAAAAAGCATAATGCTTGTATTGCCGCGAAAACGGACACAAGGTCAGCTACCTTGCCAACTCTCATAATTACATGTCGTCACTGTACGGATAAATCCTATCATGGGAGTATTTCTTACTTAATTAATTCGGGGGGAGTAGAGCTGGAGATGGTAAACTGTACAAGTTACCAAATACTCATCTCATGTCTAATTTAGGGCTCCGGCGTATAGAGAGGATCTTACCGTTAGAGAAAGAACCATAGAAACGATGAAACCCATAATATAATACATATATATATATTATATATATTTTTTTCTTACTTAGTACAAGGTCCGATCCCTTGCTTACCTAGAAGGTGCCGAACTGAAGGGAATTATGGTTAGGAAGGTTGCAGTAGCAAAAGCCATTGGAATCTATATTTTATACATCAGAAAAATCAGTTTGATTCTTAATAAATCCAAAGAAAAGAATGACTAATCAAAAAATAGATTAGTCATTCATGAGAATCAACTTCAATGACCAGAGTGAAACGTGGATATATAGCTCAAAAACGTCGAAAAAATATTCTTGCATTTGTGTCAGGCTCCCGGGGGGCCCATTCAAAACTTTTTCGAATTGCTAACCAACAGAAGATGAGAGCCTTAATTTCCGCTCACCGAGATAGAATTAAACGAAAGAGAGATTTTCGTCGTTTATGGATTACTCGGATTAATGCAGCATCTCGTGCTAATGGAGTCTCCTATAACAAATTCATACAATTTTTATACAAAAGGCAGTTGCTTACAAATCGTAAAACACTTGCGCAATTAGCTATATTAGATAGTAATTGCTTCTATATGATCTTGGAAAAGATTCTCATATCATGAAATATTCGAACCGAATCTCCCGGAGAAAATTCTCCGGGAAACTAGAGACAATGACAAAGTGATTCCTGTTCGGGACGAACAATTAAATCCTTTTCACTTAAAAAACTGCGATCTGTTCTATCTTTGTCAGATATCCCAGATCCGATTCGATCCAGGAGTAAGTTCATTTCTTAGGTCCCGATTACTTTTTCATTATAAAGAAAGGGTATAAAAGATAGAATACGAGCTTGTTTAATAGCCCTAGCTATTAGGCGTTGTTGTTTCAAAGTTAATCGATTAACTCGACGAGATAATATTTTTCCTTGCTCGCTAATAAATCGACTAATTAAGCTAATATTTTTATAATCAATTTGTTCTCCAGACCCAATCGGTGACAAACGTTTACGAAAAGATCGCTGATTCCGAGGAAGTCGCTTAGATTTATTTCTAAAAGATGGCTTAGATGTATTCCTATAAATTCGTTTAGATGTAGATGTATTTCTATAAATTCGTTTAGATGTAGATGGATTCCTAGAAATTCGTTTAGATGTAGATGGATTCCTAGAAATTCGTTTAGATGTAGATGGATTCCTAGAAATTCGCTTAGATGTATTCCGAAAGGATGGTTTCAATTTATTCATAGTTCGTTTCATGAACCTTTCAAATAATATTTATTCAAAATATTTCGAAAAGAAATATTGACAGTGACAGATTTTGTTATGATATACAATATCTTTCTATATTTTTGATCTATTTATATCCCTAGGTGGGAGTATTATATTTAATATACTATTTCTTTATTTCTCCGTGAATGGTATGCTTGTAACAATAAGGACAAAATTTATTCAATTCCAACCGAATAGGAGTATTACGGCGATTTTTTCGAGTCGTATATCGGGAGATACCTGGCGATTTTTTATCAAAACTATCTTGGGTACAACTAGTACATTCCAGAGTAATTGTTACTCTTACATTTCCACCCTTGGCCATAAACTTACTCCGAAGATATTGGATTTACTTCGCTTTTTCTGGAAAAAGAAAAGAAAGAGAAAGGGATAGAAGTTGTCGGAGAATTATTAAAGATTTTATTACTTAATTCATTCTCGTAATAAAATCTTTAATTAGGAGTTTTCAGTAACTAATTATTATAATTAATTTGTGGGAGGAACTTTTGGATCTAGATTTATATCTAACCTCCCCCCTTGAGTTCTGAACTTAGATAGGGATTGAATCCACTTTATTTATCCAATAAATAGAGAAGGGTCCAATTGATCTAGCATCATTTTAATCCTTTCGGATTCGCAGGAGAATTAGAATGAAAAAAAGGGAAAAGTCAGAGCATCTGGGAAAAAACGATTTATCTCAATTAATAAACCGGCTAAAGATCCCAACCATAAAGTAGCTAGCACAGGTGCTGTGGAAAGATATGTCTTTATATCTTGCATTGTTCGTAAGTTATCCTTCTCAATCCTAATACATATATTATATGGTCAACTACATCCGTAGTTGATGAATCCCTTGTCTTGTACAGGGAACTCTGAACAGATAGATATCTGTACAATGGGACGATATCTATATTTCTGGAAGATAAATTTTTTGTTTTATAAAATACTGTCAATGAATAGACATCTTATTAGATGTTTTCCATGTATAGAATCTATTCACGAGATCAAATGAAAATGTAAATAAATGTGGAAAACAAAATAGAGATTAATAATATCTATCTATTATTATTATATATAGACAATATAATTGATAGGGATGTAGCGCAGCTTGGTAGCGCGTTTGTTTTGGGTACAAAATGTCGCAGGTTCAAATCCTGTCATCCCTACCTAGTCCTTTTCCTACAGAAGGAAAGAAACAGAAAGGAGCTCCAGTGATATCAATTCACTGGAACATCAACAATCAGTGATTGGGTCAGTTTTAAGAGTAAAAAGGCCCTTTCTTTTTTTTTTTTTTCTAAGAAAGCGCTCTTAGTTCAGTTCGGTAGAACGCAGGTCTCCAAAACCTGATGCCGTAGGTTCAAATCCTACAGAGCGCGATCCTGCTTTTTATTGGTCCAATCTTCTTGATTGACCATTCATTTAAACTAGAATGGTAAATGGATTCTGATTCTTAAAATCAGAAGTAGACACATTTATGATAAAAATGTGATCAAATATCCAATTGATCACCACGTCGGTACTGTAAATATGCAGTTACGGATAAGCCAGCCAAAGTAATAGGAATTAGACCTAACACAATTCCGGATAATAAAACTTCAATCATATTGATTCAAATAAAAAAAAAGTAAAGACTAATAGCTACCCCGGATAGTACCTCGAATTTACTAGGAATATCAAGAAATTAGAGAAGTTATAAAATTCTGAAGTGAACGAAGATGTTTTTTTATTTTTATTTAATTTCAAATAAGTCGTATATTACTTAAACCGATGAATAGAACTAAGGTGAAAATAAGCAAAGTGAATAAAAACCCGAAATAACTAATTGTAGTAGGCATAGAAGGACTCAATGGATAAAAATATGATTGATACATATCTTTATCAGGCAATTACCTAAAAATTCTCCCTTTATGGGAGATAATATCATCGTCAGAGTTAAAAAAGTCAATGGTACATGTATGAATTGATACCAATTCGTTAATTTTATATCCAACGATATGTATGAATGTTATCAACAAACATGGAAGGAATAGACGAAAAAAGATATTATATTCATTTGAATAAGCGGAAATCCAATCTCCCAATATATTGAGCAGCCCATGAATAGAACCAATACCAATTATGTAACTACTCAACAAATTATCGAACGTGATATTATTTCTAATAAATACGAAATGAATGAATTTGACAATGATTCTGATTAGATTACCTTACATTTTTTCAGGCCCGGTCTGTTTGAACGAAAGAAACCTCTACTAAAACTAAGTATAGTAAAAATTCACTCATTCGTACGCATCTAATTTATAGATGGATTCACTTTTTTCCATATTATTTCTTAAGGCCAGTAATGCAAGCAAAGCTTGATATTCCATCCTGTCTATTTTGGAAAATAAAATAGGAATAGCTCGTATTATATTTAACATATCTACAATTCGATCAAGATAATATTCCACTATTCGTTTATTCACGAAATTCGGTCATCCACACCCAAAGTGCTATGTTATTGAGTCATTAAGTTCATGGCATAATTTCACTCGCGATACTCTTGGAAATACACCATACAGTATAACAAATGATTGACTTCTTAAAGTGACATGAATGTATTCTAGTTATATAGAGCCACCCGTGCGAAAGCCATTACAATGATTACTGCTTAAATTCCCCATGATCCATATCTACAATTGTTACAATATGGAGGGTTACTATCGGACCTATAATGAAACATATGGGATTCTATCATTTCTGTCCAGTGAAAAGAAAGCAAAGAGATGGATTCAATTGAACAAACAGAGCTGGAATAACTGGCAGTAGCAAGATCCTTCTATCCCGCTCCCTTTCGATATTAACCACAATTGTATTGCTATGTTAGAAGAAGGCTAGTTATACTGATTCAGTATACTTCCAATATACCCTTGGTATAATATTGACAATCAAACAAGGATTGTAGAAGATATCAGTAGTTTTCCTTTTACTGATCTCTCTCTTTCATGGGATCAATTTCCCCTTGACTTTACAATAATATATGGAGCTTAGCATGTCTGGGAATACGGGAGAACGCGCTTTTGCTGACATTATTACCAGTATTCGATACTGGGTTATTCATAGCATTACTATACCTTCCCTATTCATTGCAGGTTGGTTATTTGTCAGTACGGGTTTAGCTTATGATGTCTTCGGGAGCCCCCGGCCGAATGAGTATTTCACAGAAAGTCGCCAAGAGGTTCCATTAGTAACTGGCCGTTTCGATTCATTAGAGCAACTAGATGAATTTACTAGATCTAGATCTTTTTAGGAGGTAATAATGACTATAGATAGAACCTATCCAATTTTTACAGTGAGATGGTTGGCTGTTCACGGACTAGCTGTACCGACAGTTTTTTTCTTGGGATCAATATCAGCAATGCAGTTCATACAGCGATAAACTCTATATAAACTAAATAACGGAGCTATTTATGACACAATCAAACCCGAATGAACAAAATGTTGAATTGAATCGTACCAGCCTTTATTGGGGGTTGTTACTCATTTTTGTACTTGCTGTTCTATTCTCTAATTACTTTTTCAATTAGGAACAGTGAAAATCTTCTTTCTCTCCCAATTCAGAGAGATCTAATACTCATAATAATAATAGGATTGTTTATGTCTTGAGCATGACTACTTAATAAAATTTGAAAGGGAGTAATAGAAATGGCTGATACCACCGGAAGGATCCCTCTTTGGTTGATAGGTACTTTAACTGGTATTCTCGTGATTGGTTTAATAGGTATCTTTTTCTACGGTTCTTATTCCGGATTAGGATCATCCCTATAGTAATGAAATATATTTCATATCTATAAGGAATACTTTACACATGAAAGTGAAAACTAAAAAAGAAAGATAAGACCTTGCCCTTTTTTGAACTCAAAGAAGGGCAAGGTCTTATCTTTCTTTATTTTCGAAATAAATTGAATCTCTTTGTAGATTCACAATTGGACATTTAGTCAAATACTATGACTATTTTTTTATAAAGAGAATTGGATCGATCTTCCAAACAAAAAAAGCACAAATTAACGTTTATTCTGCATAATATTCTCAACTATTTGTTAATTTCTAAGAGATTCCGCAAAATTTGCGGAAGTTCAAAAAAATAAAATAAAGAATATAAATTTTTTTCGTTCTAAGAAAAGAACAAGGACTATTGGATTAGAAAAAAAGCGAACTGTTTCATTCAAACGTTTGCTTTGCTAAATAGGCCGGGCCCCATTTGCTCAATGAGCAATATTGCCCTTGCTGCTCTTTTTCTAAGAAATTTCAGTACAACATGGAGGAATGGGATTAGAAAACGAACGAGCTCCTCTTACTTTGAGGAGACAACGTAAAAAAGCTATATATTTTTTTTACCTTTTCAAGGAGTAAGATAAGGAATAAAATGAGGGAGAGTATTAAGTCAAGACTGCTTAATTCTTTTCCTCCTTATATTTCTTTTCCTCCTTATATTTATGTTTTGATCATTTGTCTTCGATATGATAGATTAAGATGATCTAAATATGACATGTATTTAACTACATTATGTCGCATATTACTAGGGGACTGTTCGACAAGTCTCATTCCTTATTCAAGAGATACATATATCTCTATTTTTTCATCCTTGATATATAATAATTCGACCAGAAGGAGAGAGCGAATGAAAAGCTCTCCATCTACAAAGGGGTATGACTTAATTATTACATATTATGATTACATTAGTCGTTGACAAGACGTAAATTAAAATCTTTCAGTCAACTTAAGGGTTCACACATTAATTATATGCAACTAAAAATTAATCTCGACTAATTGAACTTTCTCAAATTGTTTCTTCTTAAGAACCAGAAATATCTGTGCCAAAACGACAGATGCTAAAAATAATAAAAGACCTTGAACACGTAAAGGATCTTGAAGTACTATTTCTGCATCTTCCTGACCAAATCCACCTACATTGGGATTATTCGTTAACGACTGATCCGCCTTGATGAATTCGCCTTCTGAGACAAGAAGTTCCGGTCCCAGAGGTACAAAGTCAACCACTTGTCGACCGTCTGATGAATTTTCAATAGTTATTTGGTATCCGCTCTTTTCTTTACGTGCAATTTTACTTATTCTACCTGTTGCTGAAGCGTTATAGACTGTATTGTTGCTCTTGCTCCCATCGGGATAAATTTGTCCTCTTCCTCTATTGCCACCCACATATATGGGATATTTCAGGAAGTTGACTGCTTTATTAGTAGCAGGATTTGGTGAAAGGATGGGAAACACAATTTCACTATATTTTTGACCAGGAACAGGACCTATTACGATAATATTTTTTTGATTGGGCCGATAGTTCTGAAAATAAAGATCACCTATTTTTTCCTTAATTTCAGGATAAATACGATCTAGAGGAGCTAATTCAAAGCCTTCGGGTAAAATAAGAACAGCTCCTACATTTAAAGTTCCTTTCTTACCATTAGCAAGAACTTGTTTTATTTGCTTATCATAGGGGATCTTAACGACTGCTTCAAATACAGTATCGGGAAGCACAGACTGTGGAACCTCGATCTCCACAGGTTTTTTAGCCAAATGACAATTGGCACAGACAATACGTCCAGTCGCTTCTCGAGGATTTTCATAACCTTGCTGTGCGAAAATGGGATATGCATTCGCAATAGATGTCTGAGTCATTATATGTATCATGATCAAGACGGAAATTGATTGAGTTATCCACTTTTTCACCCAGTCATCATAAGTATTTCTATTTTGCATGTTCAATTTTTGGTTCCAAATCTTTTGTTTAAACAATAAGTGGGAGTAAGTAGCTATCATAGTTACTTGTTTGCAATTCTGCTACTATATTAAACCCAAAGCTAAAAAATAAGAAGTATTGCCCTAAAAAACGTAAAAAAAGGAGCAAATAAATTTGCTATTATGAATGAATATGGCAAAAACAATTTTAATTAATTGTGTGATAAACCCATTTGTCATTCATTCATCGAATGATAAATTACTACAAGTGAAGGAGATGTACGATTGAAACGTCGGAAGATCCAATATTTGAAAATTGTGTCTAATATGACTGGAAAAGTTGAAACTAGACCAGATATTATTCGTTCGTTATGGCCAAATCCATAATTTTCAAAGATCAAATCGATCATCAATTCCCAACCATGGGGCGAATGAAACCCAATACATAGATCGGTTGCTAAAAGAATGGCAAAAGCTTTCATTGTATCGCTTAGGCTATAGAAGACTTCTTGGACCCAAGAATTAAGAATGCCAAGTTTCTTCTTACCCAGAATGAGATAAACACTTAGAATAAAAAAACCTATTAGATTTGTTAATAAATGCGAGATGATTTGTATACAATCTTGATTATATATTTTGACCAATTGGATCATTTTTTTCTGCATCTCTATACAAATATATTGTGAATGCGTTTCCGAATAATCTTCCACCATTCTTTCTAAAAGGAATAGCTCTTCTATTTTCTCAAATTTTCCTAGAGCGTTTTCTTCTTGTAGATAATCAAAAATTTTCTTGGATTGACCAGTATTCCACCAATTTGTAACCCAGGACTCTAAACCTTTCTGTAATGAAATTGAAATTCCCCAAGGTAGTACTACTAAACATGCGAGATATTGTAGAGAAGCTAATGCTTTATATTTGGCCACTTCCAATTCGTGAATCGCTAACGAACTCGATTGGCTCGTTAGCTCTGTCCGAAATCTGAACAAAGTACGAATTATAGAACGAGGTATGGGATCCATAGAATGATCTAATGCGTAATTCTTCGACCCCGAGAAAGAATATCTTTCGGATGAGGGATAGTTTGCTCCGAATGAGAAGTAGAGTAAAAGGGAAATTGATCCCAGCCGGATCAACCACTTGAAAAGTGCTTTGATTTGGGCTAATTTATTAATGCTTTTCTTATTTGACTTTTGCCCGAAGAAAGGAGCAGCAGCATAAGTCTTAAAAAAAAAGACTTTTTGAATTAAAGGGATGGATGTTGATTAGCACAAGAGGTAACAAACTACCTTACGGGATAAAAGCCATATATCTATTTGATAAAAAGTATAATAATAATCAATTCTGCACTCCAAAAGGCCTTGGTAGGTATGGGAGATTAAATCTTCTAATTTAATTTCGTACGCGTATGTAAAAAAATTTTATATATTAATAATAAGTAATTTTATTAAATATTAGTTATATTACTATAACTGTATCCTCTTGAGTATCGGCCCTTAATAAATATAAAGAATGCTATGGAGTGTTTTGCAAACTGCCAAAAAATGCCAGTATGCTTCCATAAGTACCATTTCGTGTTGGTGGAAATAAACTTACTGTACGATCTTCCCCCCTCCCAGACAAATATTCTATCAACATTTATTCTTGTATCTACATTTGTATGTTCAAGAAGAGACCCCATTTCAAAATCCTTCAATGGATACACGCAAAAAACGGGCTAATTCGGCAGCTTTTTGTTCCATTTCACGCAAGGTCAAAATTTCTTCAGCACGAGTTAAGGGGATGTCTTGTTGGCCCTTTATTTCCATATAAAGAACACGACGAGGAGAAATACCTTCTTGAACTTCCATTTTTATCGCCTGAATATCCTTCATAAGAAATTGGAGGAAAATACGACGATTTCTTCCGGGAAATCCCCAACGAAAAAGACATACAATTCCTTCTTTTTCATCAAACTTATTATAGCCACTACCTACATTGTACAAAATTGTACACCACAAATAAGAGCTAATAAACAGACCTGCAATACCATAAAAACACATTACAATTCCTTGTGGAACAAAAAGTATTTGCTGAGATGACAATAAAGGTATCAGGTTCCTACCAAGGTAACTTGAAATTCCGACCAAGAAAAATCCTAGTGAACCAAAAAAAAGGATACAAGCAAAAAAAAAATTGCTTATCTTTCGAGACCCTGTTATAGGTTCTATCCAGAGCCATTTGGATCGACGATTCATAACAAATTGCGTCCTATTTAAGTTGAGGGAGCGGCCAAACACTTACTCTTTTGACTCCCAAAGTCACTCTCATAAATTAGCTATATAAATAAACTAGCCATATACATATAAGCATCTCAGTAGAAAATGAAATATCAAATATCTATATATATATTATATATATTTTTTCTTATTCTTTTCCCATGCCTTTTTTTGGAGGGGGAATTGGTCCTTATAATACATACTTCATTGCAGAAGTCGAAACACTCTCTATATTACAAATGTATTATATATACATCGTATTAAGTAAGAAAGACTTATTCATTCACACACGCGTTATATATGATATGTATATGATATGTATATCAATAATATATGATCTACATATCATATACATTCAGACTCTATCCATAGATTATATCTATGATGTATAGACAATACGATATATCTCCATATATTCATCAATATATGAATAGATCTAAATAAAGATGAATATCTATTCAGATCTATTTTGTTCGTGTGTAAAATAAGTTTTTATGTTATATCATCCAAAAGAAATATTTTGTTCTACGATTGAGAGATTGGAATATGAGATCTGATTGGATCAGATTCATAAAATCTCGTCGTTTTGAATATAGAAATAAAAAAAAACCATTGTAATTGCCGGAAAAAACAAGCCCGCCAAAGGCACGAAAACAGAGGGTAAGTTGGGATTTATCATAAAAAAAATATCTTAAATATTTCTCTCTACTAACAAAGATAGATTATAAGCCCAAATGAGCGATAAAACCAAATCAGCGGACTTACCTTTCAAAATACCTATTTTGAAAAGTACTTTATTTTACTTGTTTGATAGAAATGGGACCAATTTCCACATTGTATATTGATACATATAAAGGATAAAATATATCCGCTTCTCGTTGCTATATTGAACATATTTTAACTGTTCCATTAATGTTCTTGAATAATTGTTCACCTTTGAGATAAGGGTCTAACTCCACAGCATAATCTTCTCTAATGCGAGAAAGTTACATAGTGTCTACTTTTTCTGATAAAGGGGTATTTTCATGGGTTTGCCTTGGTATCGTGTCCATACAGTCGTATTGAATGATCCTGGCCGGTTAATCGCTGTGCATATAATGCATACAGCTTTAGTTGCTGGTTGGGCCGGTTCAATGGCTCTTTACGAATTAGCAGTTTTCGACCCATCTGATCCTGTTCTTGATCCAATGTGGAGACAAGGTATGTTTGTTATACCTTTTATGACTCGTTTAGGAATAAAGGATTCGTGGGGTGGATGGAGTATCACCGGAGAAACTGTATCTAATCCAGGTATTTGGAGTTATGAAGGTGTGGCCGGGGCACATATTGTGTTTTCTGGCTTGTGCTTTTTAGCAGCTATCTGGCATTGGGTATATTGGGATCTAGATGTATTTTGTGATGACCGTACGGGAAAACCTTCTTTAGATTTGCCTAAGATTTTTGGAATTCATTTATTCCTCTCAGGAGCAGCTTGTTTCGGATTCGGAGCATTTCATGTAACGGGTTTGTATGGCCCTGGAATATGGGTGTCTGATCCTTATGGACTAACTGGAAAAATACAACCTGTAAATCCGGCGTGGGGAGCTGAAGGTTTTGATCCTTTTATTCCGGGAGGAATAGCTTCTCATCATATTGCAGCAGGTATATTGGGTATATTAGCAGGTCTATTCCATCTCAGTGTTCGTCCTCCCCAACGTTTATACAAAGGATTACGTATGGGGAATATTGAAACTGTCCTATCTAGCAGTATTGCTGCTGTGTTTTTTGCAGCTTTTATTGTGGCCGGAACAATGTGGTATGGTTCCGCAACCACTCCGATCGAGTTATTTGGTCCCACTCGTTACCAGTGGGATCAGGGATACTTCCAACAAGAAATAGATCGACGGGTTCGTGCCGGTTTGGCCGAGAGTCTAAGTCTATCAGAAGCTTGGTCAAAAATTCCAGAGAAACTTGCTTTTTATGATTACATTGGGAATAATCCAGCTAAAGGGGGGTTATTCAGGGCGGGTGCGATGGACAATGGAGATGGAATTGCTGTTGGTTGGTTAGGACACCCTGTCTTTAAAGACAAAAAGGGACATGAGCTTTTTGTACGTCGTATGCCTACCTTTTTCGAAACATTTCCAGTCGTTCTAGTAGATGAAGAAGGAATTGTGAAAGCCGATGTTCCTTTTAGGAGAGCAGAATCAAAGTATAGTGTTGAACAAGTAGGTGTAACTGTTGAGTTCTATGGTGGTGAACTTGACGGGGTTAGTTTTGGTGATCCTGCTATAGTCAAAAAATATGCTAGACGTGCACAATTAGGTGAAATTTTTGAATTAGATCGTGCTACTTTAAAATCCGACGGTGTCTTTCGGAGTAGCCCAAGGGGTTGGTTTACTTTTGGACATGCTACATTTGCTCTTCTATTCTTTTTTGGACACATTTGGCATGGTGCTAGAACCCTATTCAGAGATGTTTTCGCTGGTATTGACCCGGATTTAGATGCCCAAGTAGAATTTGGGGCATTCCAAAAACTGGGGGATCCAACTACTAAAAGACAAGTGGTATAATATAACATTGCTTCGATCGATAATAAATCTCGAGAGATTCCATCTCAGTGAATATTCATTCTCAATAGATTAAAAATATTTTGATTACATTTTTTTTCTGAAAAATGTTGTAATTAGTACGAAAGCTATCTCCATAAAAACTACGATCGAATCTATGGAAGCATTGGTTTATACATTCCTTTTGGTGTCGACCTTAGGGATAATCTTTTTCGCTATTTTCTTCCGAGACCCCCCAAAAGTTCCGGATAGAGGAGGAAAATAATTTATTTATTTTTCGAATACTCTTTATTATAATCAAAGAATGACCTTCCCGATCGGGAAGGTCATTCTTTCAACTAGTCCTCGTGCTCTTCAAAAGGATCTCGAAGTTGTTCAGAGGGTTGCCCAAAGGCAATGTATAGGGCATAACCAGTAAAGCTAACAAGTAAACGAGATATGGAGATAGCGACTAAGGTTGCAGTTTCCATTGGTAGGTAATCCTTCCTATGTATGTATATATACATAATAGTATACAAAGTTAATAGATCTCAACCAATACTATTGTTTTTATGGCTACACAGACCATTGATGACACTTCCAGAACCGGGCCAATACGAACTAGTGTAGGAAATTATTTAAAACCACTTAATACAGAATCTGGTAAAGTAGCTCCCGGATGGGGAACTGCTCCTCTCATGGGTACGGCAATGGCTCTATTTGCAGTATTCTTATCTATTATCTCGGAGATTTATAATTCTTCTGTTTTATTGGACGGAATTCCAGTTAGTTGGGTCTAGAGAAACTAGAAGATCCGCCCGGATCTTTAGCTAATCCAAAAGAAAGAAAAAAGAACTAAGGAAGACAATATTTTGAATAACTTTAGTTTCTAGATTATTAATGTTCCGGTAGTTTGATCGTGTAATTATTTTTATCTAAGGATTTTTGGAATATGGGTGTGCGACTTGTTAAAATTGATCTCAATTCTAGTACAGAAGACCGATCTGTTGTCGTCATAAAGATGGTCTTCCTACCTCGTTGGATATTGATCCAATAGTTAATATCTAGAGCACGAGGTATATAAATAAATAATATATTCAAGAAAATCTTAACTATGGTTTATAATTGTTATTTATATCTCGTGACCAGGCTTCCAATTCTTTGAAAGAATTATGATCAGAAATCGAGGGATCTCTTCTCCTCTTTTTTATGCTGACTTTGACTGAAGAATGAGATAGTATCTCATTTCTCTTAGTTAGTATATTTCATTGAGGAAATAACAATGAAATTGAAAGGTTATAACCCATAAAACCTTTTGGGTATAAAAAAATCATCGGGGTAAAATTTAAATCTAAGGTTTAGATTGGTTCATCTATTGAGATCTCGACAAGATAATTCCTATAGATCGTCCATACCTATTTGTTCTATAGGTGATCACGAATAGGATAAAAGATCGTTCAAAAGGCCTATAGCGATTCATTCTGCATAATAATGAGCCGACTTGAAATTTGAGCATTATGAAGTCTTTCTCCCTTCTTATTGTATAAAATCATGGATTATTGTGAATTCTCTTCCTTCATATTCGCTAAGTAGCGAAGTATTCATTATTTTCATGTTTTACAAACAATATACTTTGTTCAAAAAGGTATTTGGGTGTTTTTGTTTAAGCCGTATGAAAGTAAATTTTCATGTACGGTTTTCAGAGGGGGAATTTTAGTTGACCTATCTCAATAAAGTATACGATTGGTTCGAAGAGCGTCTTGAGATTCAGGCGATTGCGGATGATATCACTAGTAAATATGTTCCTCCTCATGTGAATATATTTTATTGTCTAGGAGGCATCACACTGACTTGTTTTTTGGTACAAGTAGCTACTGGTTTTGCTATGACTTTTTACTATCGTCCCACCGTTCTAGAAGCTTTTGCCTCTATTCAATACATAATGACTGAAGTAAACTTCGGTTGGCTAATCCGATCGGTTCATCGATGGTCGGCAAGTATGATGGTTCTAATGATGATCTTGCATGTATTCCGTGTTTATCTCACAGGTGGATTCAAAAAACCTCGCGAATTAACTTGGGTTACGGGTGTCATTCTAGCTGTACTAACCGTATCTTTCGGTGTAACTGGTTATTCTTTGCCCTGGGATCAAATTGGTTATTGGGCGGTCAAAATTGTGACCGGTGTGCCTGAGGCCATTCCTTTAATAGGATCTCCTTTGGTAGAGTTATTACGCGGAAGTGTTAGTGTGGGTCAATCTACTTTGACTCGTTTTTATAGTTTACACACTTTTATATTACCCCTTCTTACTGCTGTATTTATGTCAATGCACTTTCTAATGATCCGCAAACAGGGTATTTCAGGTCCTTTATAGAAAGGAAATATACATTTTAAATGAGTACTCAAAACCTATCATTTTGAGCAACGATATATCATTGCCGCGAATATTTCTTATTGGAAATATGGAAATAAGAAACCATGTTTCTCGGATTTCGCCTTTTAATTCTTAAGTATTCTTTATCTAATACAAAGAATTAACGTAGATACTCATCTCAAATGGAGAAAATAGATTATGGGAGTGTGTGACTTGAACTATTGCTTAGGCCGTGCAGATACATTCTTCGATCTGCCATATAAAGATTAATCAGAAATGTGTCTCTGTCCCAATTTTCTTCCCAAAAAAGGAAGTTTAGAACCTGGAGAAAAGGCATCGGGCACTTTGTTGCGTCCCAAGAGAGTTATTTCTATGATCGAATCCGAATTAGGCTCCGTAAGATCCAGGTAATGGTAGCAACATAATAAGTAAAACTTATTACTTGTCCTTTCCTTTTTATAGTATGAAAATACATGCATTTCCCTTGTATTTCCATAGGGTAAACTATCGGAGTAAAAGAAGGGGTCTAAGGAAGGAGAAAGGCCGGATCAGTAACAAGTCAATACCTTGTATGCAAAAAAATTGTGTAGGTCGGGATAAACACGGATTACAAGGAATAAGATGGTCCAAAAGGCATATTGATCATGATCGAATTTATGAGCTTACTTGGGTACTGAGCACTTAATCCAAAATAATAAAATTATCAAGAATGGTATAGATCTTTGTAATTCTTATTACTGACGATATGCCCTTCATTATTTTTATAAGTTATTGTTCGAGCCGGATGATCAAAATTGGCATGTCCGGTTCTTTAGGGGGATAGATTAATAAAAATCTACTTATCCCAATAACAAAGAAACCTGACTTGAATGATCCTGTATTAAGGGCTAAATTAGCTAAAGGCATGGGACATAATTATTATGGAGAGCCGGCTTGGCCCAATGATCTACTATATATTTTTCCAGTAGTAATTTCAGGTACTATTGCATGTACCGTAGGTTTAGCGGTTCTAGAACCATCAATGATTGGCGAACCGGCAAATCCATTTGCAACTCCTTTGGAAATATTACCCGAATGGTATTTTTTCCCCGTATTTCAAATACTTCGTACAGTACCTAATAAATTATTAGGTGTTCTTTTAATGGCTTCAGTACCTGCAGGACTCTTAACAGTCCCTTTTTTAGAGAATGTGAATCAATTTCAAAATCCATTTCGTCGTCCAGTAGCTACAACAGTATTCTTAATCGGTACCGCAGTAGCTCTTTGGTTAGGTATTGGGGCAACATTACCTATCGATGAATCTTTAACTCTAGGTCTTTTCCAATTTGATCTAATTTAGATTATCTGAATCTCGAAAGAAATCTTCTGTTCTTATATCTAGGGAGTAGTTGCTTCAAGACAAATGATCTCTCCCTAGATATATTTTGTCAGATTTAAAATATATTTGTATGTAATAAATAATAAGGGATTTCTTCAAATTTACTTTAAAGAATAACTTAGAAAAAGGGAATGAATGGAGAGATGAAATAGAACCATTTCATGAATCTAAACCCGATTCCCGGGTAAATCAATTCCAATATTTCGTAGAAATTCCAATATTTCTTTGACAGATTGTTCCCCGAGGTGTTTAATTCTCATTAAATCTTCCCGACTGTAATTTGATAGGTCCGATAATGTTTTTATATTGGCCTTTTTGAGGCAGTTATATATCCTAGTAGAGAAGTTTAATTGGTCAATATACATTTGGTCGAAAATGATTCTCTTCGTATCGGTCGATATATGTGAAGGAGGTAGGGAAGGAGTCAGATTATCACTTAGACTATTTATTCCATTGATGTTTTCCTCCTCTGCACGCAGAAAAGGAAGGAAAAAGTCAATCAAATTCCGAGAAGCTTCGTAAAGTGCCTCTTTAGGAGGCAATCCTCCATTCGTCCATATTTCAAGAAAAAGGATTTCTTGTATCTCATTTCCGCTCCAATAGGAATGAATACTATAATTTACATTTTGAACAGGGATAAAGGCAGCATCTATAGGAAAAATTCCATCCTGAGAATTATAATTATTATAATTTGGATTTTGGGTAATATACCCGCGGCCTTTTTCAATTTGTAATGATATATCTAAGGTAATTGATTTTTTTATGTTAGCTATATGTTGTGTAGTATCAATTATTCTCACAGAAGGTGGTAATATGATATCTTGCGCAGTTACTTTTTTTGGTCCAACGATAGAGATATACCCTTCTCGAATTCCGTATGCATCACTTCTAAGCACAATTTCTTTCAGATTCATCAAAATTTCATGTATCGATTCTTCAATACCTATTAACACAGAATATTCATTCTTTATGTTTTTAATTTTGGCATGTGTGATACATGTTCCTTCTACTTCTCCAAGTAAAACTCTTCTTATTGCACTACCTATTGTATTAGCTTGACCTTTGCGAAGCGGAGATAGAGTGAAACGACCATAATGAAGACGCTTACTGTCTGCTCTGGATTCGACACACTTTAATTGTGGTGTCTTAATAGAGACTAATATTTCATCCTGAATCATAATTATTATTTGAATAGATAATTTAAATATTTTTTTCTCTTGAAATTCATTCAATTCTTACACACGTCTCTTTTTGGGAGGTCTACATCCGTTATGTGGCATAGGAGTTACGTCACGTATATAACTCAAAAGTACACCACTTTTAGCAATGGCTCGTACTGCTGTATCTCTCCCTGGACCAGGGCCACTTATCATAACTTCTGCTTGTTTTAGCAGACCTTGATCCATTAATGTATGAATAACATTTTCTGCTGCAGTTTGAGCAGCAAATGGTGAACGTCTTTTTGTGCCTTTGAATCCACAAGCACCAGCAGAAGACCAAGAAACCGCTTGTCCTCGTATATCTGTAACAGTAACAATGGTATTGCGAAAACTTGCTCGAACGTAAATAATTCCTTTCAGTATTCGATGTTTAGTTCTACGCGGTAAAAATCTTCTTGTAGTTCTACGTGTCACAAATCTTTTTGTAGTTTTTGACACAAATTTTCTTGTAGTTTTTGACACAAATTTTCTTGTAGTTTTATAAATATTATAATTTAATAGTTAAAAAAAATCTATAAATTTATATCTAATTTTATAGATATAAATTTATAGATATAAATCTATAGACCAAATTTATAGATCAAAATAATAAATCAAACTTTTTTTTATATAATGCATTTCTTGATATAGATAAGGATTATCCCTGTCTTTGTTTATGTCTCGGATTGTGACAAATTACCAGAAGGCGTTTCTGCCTACGAATTAGGCGACACTTTTCACAAAATTTACGAACAGAAGCACGGATTTTCATTAATTTGTGGTCTTTCAAGGAATTACTAGGATCATATTCCATTTTGTTTTCTGAAAAACAGAGTTTATCTAATGAATGAGGCTCATTATTGAGTCATATCAGATAAAAACATTACGATTTTTAGTTGGTAGGAAATATATAAATTATGCGTCCCGCACAATTACGCTCGGGAAAAAATCCGACCTTGACCCTAACTCCTATTAGTAATTCTTCTCTACTAAATTGGTGTCGAATCTTATCTGAAATAAACGCTTCAATATCAAGGCCATTATCTAAATGAACCCTAAACAGGTCGTTAGGCAATTTTTCAGTAATTATACCTATACCCATGGTTTGACCATTAGGATTAGGACCTCTGACCCCTCCATTAGTTTTCATAATTTATACACATGTAAGCTCCTCCCTAGCATCTTATTATTTCAATATTATTTACTTCTTTATTAACGTTATATAGGTATTAACACTTTTAATAACCTTAATAGGTATTAACATAATACTATATTAGTATTTTCGACGGACGCACAATAGCATAATAAAATTTTAAACAATTATTTATAATTACCCAATATTGATCCGTTATAAGAATATTCGATCAAAAGATAACATCAGCATCATCATCATAAATGGGGGGACATCTAAAAATTATACGTCCTTTCCTTAAATCATAAGGAGTTAATTCGACCTTAACTCTATCCCCTCTTAGTATTCGTATAGATTTGTATCGAATCTTCCCCGAAATACACGTTAAAACATCTTCGCCATTATCCAAATGGACTGTAAACATGCCGTTGGGAAATGCTTCAGTAACTAAACCTTCGACTATGATATAGTTTTTTTTATTCATTCAATTTGTTGCTCGCCCCTCCTGGCTTACTGTTTCAAATAACATTGTCATTAATGTAGCACAAGACTTTTCCGGAACGCATATTCTGATGTTTATTTTGTGTTTAGGAATACGTTTATAAATTACCATAAAATACATAATAATTCACCTCCTATTTTTTTTTGTCGAGCTTCTCGATCAGTCATAATTCCTTGGGAAGTAGAAAGGATTACGATCCCCATTCCACCTAGAACTTTAGGGATCTCCCGATAATTGGAATAAATTCTCAAACCAGGTTTGCTAATACGCTTTGGAGCAGTTATATATCTCTTTTCCTTCCTTTCTCTAGATCTTGAAGTTAAAACCAAAAGAGATTTCTTACCTTCTTTATGTTCCCTAACATCCTCTATAAAACCTTCTCGTAGAAGGATCCTTGCAATGTTATCGGTCATAATAGTAGATGTTACTCGAACTGTTTTTTTTTTTCCCATGTCAGCGTTTCTTATAGAAGTCATTAGATTGGCAATAGTATCGTTACCCATGACGAACTAATTCTTAGGAATTCCCGGTCTCTAATATAAAAAGGCATGTTTATCTTTTTTAAGGAATATACCTGAGATTACAAATTATATCTATTAATGTATCTATTAATTCCACATGATCTATCAGTATTTATAATACTTCGGGGGCCAATGATATTATTTTGGTGAAATTCAATTCTCTCAATTCCTCAGTAACTGAACCAAAAACTCGAGTTCCTTTTGGATTTCCTTTCTGATCAATGACAACTGCTGCATTGTCATCAGATCGTATTATAATTCCATCGTCACGTTTAAGTTCTTTACACGTGCGTATAACTACGGCTCTAACTACTTCTGATTCTTCTAGGGGCATATTAGGTGCCGCTTCTTTAATTACAGCAATTATAACGTCACCAATATTAGCATATTCCCGATTATTTGCTCCTAGAACTCGAATACACATTAATTGTCGGGCGCCACTGTTGTCTGCTACATTCAAATAAGTTTGAGACTGAATCATTTTTCCTCCAAAAGATTTGTTGCCTCGGCATAAAAAAAATAATATTTCTGACAATAATATTTTTCAGCCAGAAATATTTCTTTGGTTCGGTATTATATAGGAGAACTAAAAATAAATTGAGTATGTATAGGCATTTTGTATGCAACAATTTGAAAAGCTGTTCTAGCTATAGTTTCTGATACTCCGCTTATTTCATAAAGTACTCGACCCGGTCTGACGACAGATACCCAATATTCGGGAGGCCCCTTTGCTTTCCCCGAACCCATACGTATTTCTGCAGGTCTAATTCTAATAGGTTTGTCCGGAAATATACGTATCCAGATTTTTACACCACGACGGGCATAGCGGGTAATTGCTCGTCGTCCTGCTTCTATCTGCCCAGATGTTATCCAAGCAGGTTCCAATGCCTGAAGAGCGAATCTACCAAAACAAACGCGATTGCCCCGGGAAGCTACTCCCTTCATTCTTCCTCTATGCTGGTGACGAAATTTCGTTCTTTTTGGGTTATAGTCGATGGCTGTATAATACTATTTGAATCCTATCTCTATTTCAGAACCGGATATGAAAGTTTCTTCTCATCCGGCTCCTTGTGAAGAATCTATGGCAAACTGGTATATACAATATATATCACATGTGTTATATAGATAACACAGTATGGATATACGCATAACACATAATACATATATATATATTGTACTATAATTGACGAAACACGTAGCAAATATTTATCTCTTTTATTTACATCAATAGTGCCCAATACGAATTTCACAGGCGAATATTCACTCTTCCAGTATTTGCTTCATCGGGCCAATTTATAGACAGACTCCAATGAGATGAATTCTTTCTTGGTTTATTTCGCCATCCTATCCAATGAATGATTAAGATTCCTATATGATCTTAATGCAGTCACAGGTTCCATCGTTCCCATAGCTTTCTGTCAAATGGCTGCTCAGGTTTACCCTCTGCAATGGAGCTCTTATTTCATTTCTTAAAGAATCAATTTCCTTAGTTTCCATTGACCCGAAGCTCTTTTTTATAAACCCAATCCATTTAATTCTAAATAGATCAGGATAATTCTTATGCTTTATCACAATGCTCTTTGGAGGTGATTTATTAACCATACAATACTGTAAGGAAGAAGATTTAATTCTTTCTTTTTCTCCTTCCTCCTTTTTTTCTTTTCTTGCATTACCAAAGACCGTTTTCGCTTCACGAGAGATATAGATCTTATTTTTTTGTCTCTTTGTGGAAGAAAGTCTTTCGTTCATTTGATGGAACTATCTATTAGATAATTTATTGGTTTTTAGTAATATGAAAGAAAGAATGGGTTTCTAATTATATATCAGAGACCAATTCGTTCTTATTTCGATTTCTCCATCATTTTAGAAAAGATCGCAAAAACTTTATCTCAACGAGTCGCACACTAAGCATAGCACTGCTCCAAGATGGTTAATCTAATTTTTATTTGATCTTATAGAATTGATGATTTATAATCGGTCAGATTGTAGAAAAGTATTACTCATTTTTATCAAAGATCCAAATTTTGATACCCAATACTCCATAAACGGTTTGAACCGCATAATAACAATAATCAATTTTAGCTCGAAGGGTCTGTAGGGGAACTCTACCTTGCATGGCCGATTCTTTACGGGCTCTCTCAATTCCGTTGAGACGTCCTTTGATTTTTATTTTAATACCTTCGACATCTGCCTTTTCAGCCAGTTCAATAGCTTTGTTCATTATTTTTTTTATTTCAACTCTCTCCTTTAGTTGTATAGCAATATATTCCGCAAGAATATTAGGTTCTCTATAAGGTTTATCAACTTTTTCTATAGAAATGAGAAGTTTTCGGTTCACAGAATCGAGCATATTCTGTACAAGCATATTTTGCACTTCGTCTCTTAATTGCTCAATTTCTTTATCTTTTTCTTTATCTTGACCCCGTTTTTCGATGAACAAGTCGGTAAATCCGATATATATGTTGACCTTAATCAAATCAGCGTTTTTTACAATTTCTATACGTGTAATTCCTCCATAATTTGAGGAACCTTTTATATGTCGTACATAATTTACAATGCAATTATGTATTTTCTCATCTTCTCGTAAATCTTCGGAATAATTCCTTTGTTCAAACCAAAGAGAACGATGGTTTTGAGTAAAACCAAGTCTAAAACCAAGTGGATTTATTTTGTTTCCCATATATTTCTATCTTTTTGGTACTTTTTCCAGGTATTCTACTTGCAACATAAATGGATTATTATTCCATCTAATTTGGATGTTTTATATTTTGTATTTTTCTTCCAATACAATAGTTATATGACAAGTGGGTTTCTGTATGGGATAACCCCGTCCCCGGGCTCTAGGTTGAAATCTTTTGAAAAGAGCACCTTCATTCACTTCAGCTCTACTGACAAATAAATTGTCTTCGTTTAAACCCATATTGTGATTAGCATTTGCAGCTGCAGAACGAATTACTTTTAATATGGGATAACATGCTCCATAAGGCATCCAACTCAGTATAATAAGTGCTTCTTTATAAGAACGACCACGAATTTGATTAATTACTCTACGTGCTTTATTAGAAGACATACGTATATGTTTGGCCAAAGCCCGTGTTTTTGTACTTGGACTCTTATTTACCATCTTCATCCTCCACAATGAATTATGTGTACTATTCACAACGATATTTTTATTGTTTCTCTCTAAAAAATTGTTTTATTTTTTTGATTTTTTATTGTTTCTCGCTTTTTTATCTTTTTTCGCATGCCCCTGGAAAATAAAAGTAGGTGCGAATTCCCCCAATTTGTGGTTTATCATACCATTTGTTATATAAATGGGTAAATGTTCTTTTCCATTATGAACAGCAATGGTATGACCAATCATTGCGGGTACAATGGCAGATGCTCGGGACCAAGTCACTATTATCTTCTTTTCTTTCTTCATGTTTAGATTGTCTATTTTCCTCAACAAATAATTAGCTACAAAAGTATTTTTTCTTAGTGAACGTGCCATGGTCAATTACCTCTCTTTTGATTTACCTTTCTTTTTTTTATAAAAAATGGATTTCCAACTACTCCTACTTACGTCGACGAAGGATTGAAACATCACTATATCTATTTCTCTTCCGACTCTTTCTTCCAAGTGCGCTATAACCCCAAGGGGTTAGGGGTTTTTTCCTACCAATTGGGGCTCTTCCTTCACCGCCTCCGTGAGGATGGTCCACAGCATTCATAACTACTCCTCTTACTTCAGGACGTTTACCCAGCCAACGTTTTGATCCAGCTTTACTCAAAGTTCTATTTTTCCATTTAACGTTGCCTACTTGTCCAATTGTTGCTGAACAGTTCTCAGATATTAAACGAACCTCCCCAGATGGTAATCTTAATGTGGTTAATCGGCCTTCTTTTGCGATTAGTTCTGCTACAGCACCCGCCGCTCTAGCTAATTGTCCACCTTTTCCAACTTGTATTTCGACATTATGTATAGTCGTACCTAAGGGTATATTGGTTGAAGTAGACCTTTAGTTTGTAAAAATCCCTTCCCAAACTGTACAAGCCTCTCTCAGGGCATACAGCTTTCTGGATGTTAATTTGTACATTATTCTAGTAGTAAATATACTATCTATATAGTATATTATCTAGGGATCTAGGAGGGCATATTTAAAATCCCTTATGTCCTGATTCTCTACATCCTAGGTTTCTATATTCCATCATCTGGCTTATGTTCTTTTTTCATGTAGCATTCAGAATGAATGACTTTATCAAATTACGTCAATACTTCCGCATTTTCCGGATAACGTAGGAGGCATTTTAAATAATAATATTTTTTTTATTCTCTAAAAAATATTCTCACTGTTCAGCTCCGAATCTGCCTTTGACCATCAAATCAAATGTGAGTTACTTGTCTTTCTCTTCGTAACAAGGGTTCCTTTACCTTATTTTTTTATGCTTCAGACAACTCGGTCTTCTCCATATTATCATATCTCGGTAGCCAATAATTACAGAAACTATTGAACTCAATCACCCGCTGTTCTTTATCCTCAGTTTCCCTTTGGGGTTGATCCCATCAAAGTATCCTAGTTGGATCAGTGATAGATTTTTAGGTTTTGCTGTAAACCTAATCGGTTGCTTCCGATTACGTAAATTAATAATTCAAACCGCACTCAAAGGTAGGGCATTTCCCATTGATATAGGAGCTTTTGGACCAGAAAAAATATTATCTCCAATCATGACCCCTCTCGGATGCAAAATATATGTCTTTTCACCATCTTTGTAGTGCACAAGACAAATATATGCACTTCTATTAGGATCGCTTTCTATTGTTACAATTTTCCCCAATATGTTTTTCTCATTTCGCCGAAAATCTATTTGGCGATATAGACGCTTGTGACCTCCTCCTCTATGTCGTATGGTAATAATTCCTCTGTTATTACGACCTTTCCCACAACGATGCTGACCAGAGGTCAATTTTTTTTGTGGATGAGACTGGACTCTCCCATCGAAACCTGATAGGGATTTATAACGTGTGCCTGGAGTAAAAGTTTGGTTGGTCATGTTATTTATTATAAGTTTCATTTATAAGGAAAAAGTGGAATAGAATAACCTGGTTTTAGTGTAATAATCATACGTTTATAACGCATTCGATTTTTCATTATTAGCTTAATCTTTTCCCTTTTTTCTCTCTTTTGCGGGGGTCGATAACTATTAACTCCTATTACTTTAACATTGAAGAAAAGTTCAATCCAATTTTTGATCTTTGTTTTAGTCGATCCCGAATCGACATTTAAAATATATTTATTTTTTTCAAATAGACAAATACTTTTTTCTGTAAATACTAAATCTAGATATTGAACCTCATCCATAAATATTTACTCCCTTACTATCTTTTAAAAAGGAAATACAAATGCCTATATCCACCAATCCATATTTAATTATAGATAAATATACATAAACTATATTGTATGAATATATCATACTTAAACTTATATGAATAAGTTAGGAATAAAAAACCAGTACAGACCTAATGTACTCTCGATATTTAATTAATTAATTGAATAGAAATAGTCTCGCTGTTTGCGATTCTTCCATCTAAAAGTTATTTATTCTGAGTAGAATGCAATAACTGTTTATTCTGAGTAGAATGCAAGTGCATCCAGCAGGAATTGAACCCGCAACTTCCCAATTATGAGTTGGGTGCTTTTACCATTCAGCCATGGATGCTAAAGCAAAAAAAATAATAATAAGTCAATATTAATAATAATAAGTATTGACTCAGATTAACCAATTTAATTATCTCTTCTTATACTTAATTCAAATAATGCTTATTATTTTCAATAATTAAATAGATATATATGACACATCTTTGTCATTTTTAAATGATAATACATTCATGTAGACTAAAATATGATAATTTTACAATTAGACTCTTAGATAGATATAATAGATCTATAGATACCAAAAAATATCCAAAGAGAGTTGTTTCTCCTGTTTACAGAGATGGAGATATATTTTATAAAAATGCAATAATTAATTATGGTAGTATAATATATCTGCTTCTATATAGCAGAAGAGAGGAAGATTATTTGTGTTTACTTTTTTTAACAGGAAACAGGGATAGTGTTGACAATACATTATCGATCTATATATAATATATAACAGATATAGATATATATATCTACATCTATATCAATCTATAGATATCAAACCGAATATAGAAAAAAAAAAAGAAAAAAGAAAAAAAAGAGAAGAGGATTTATCTATTACGTTTACAATAATAGAGATTTATTATATACGGACAAAAACAAAGTTCTTTTTTCTATTGAAAGATCGAAATCTTTCCAAATCAATATTAATAGCAATAAACTATCGTGCTAAGATAGAATTAGACAAAACTGTCTAAAAAGTTGTATTAACTTAATTAATTATTGTTCTAATTAACTTATATTTTATAATAATATTATTAAAAACTATGAAAAAACACCGAAAAACATTTTGGTTATATAGCATTCAGTCGAGATTTCAAGTGAACATGATGGGAGTTTTCAATCCATGGACCGAATCCAATTTGGTGAGATTGATAACTCAAATATTTTATGGTCGAGAAAGTGTTATTAAGCTCTTTGACTTTCGGATTCTTAGTACTTTACTTATACGTGATCTACGTATATTTAGTTTAAAGGGTCAAGCATTAAAAGCTTTAATGGTACTTACATTACCATTACTTATATATTATTTAAATAGTCGCTCTTTAGTTCAAAGAAATAGATTAAATTTGATACAGATGGAAATATCTGTACATCGTTTTGGGTTTGGAAATAAAAAAGTGTTGCTATTTCCGCATATGTTTATGTCTTTGCCAAAAAACAAAAGAAGATATCAACGTTGCTTGCTCAATCCAAAAGAACATGTTTGGGTTTTCTCAAGTTCCGACACAAATTTGAATTATAAAAATGATATAATCTCAGAGAACCCAGGACCAATAAGTTGGGAAAGTCATTCGGAGAACGATTCGAACGATATCGAATGGCAGATTGATTCAACTTTCAATTCGACTCAAAATGAGTTTTGGGAACCTATAAAATTTAGTGAATGGATTAAAATAAACGAATCTATTAATAAAAACGGAACAAAGCAATTAGAAGAAGAATCAGTTCAAACAAGAGAATTTAATTTATCTCCAAGACCAGAAGATTCTAAAATTGACCAAGAAATTGACCAAGAAATTGAACAAGAAATTGAACAAGAAATTGAAGAAAAATCAGCTCAAACAAGAGAATTTGATTTATCTTCAAGGCCAGAAGATTCCGGAATTGGAGAAATTGAACAAGAAATTGAAGAAGAAATTGAAGAAGAAATTGAAGAAGAAATTGAAGAAGAAATTGAAGAAAAATCAGTTCAAACACAAAAGCGAAAACGTCCTAGTCGAAAGCTATTCAAATGGATGAATATAGTCTTTAATTTTCGAATTGAAGAAAGCGAACAAGAAGAAATCGAACAAGAAGAAATCGAACAAGAAGAAATCGAACAAGAAGAAATCGAACAAGAAGAAATCGAACAAGAAGAAATCGAACAAGAAGAAATCGAACAAGAAGAAATCGAACAAGAAGAAATCGAACAAGAAGAATCAGTTCGAACAAAAGAATCTTATTCGTTCTCAGAGTCGGAATTTTGGAAAGGATTGTCTGATAATTTTTCAATAGATCAATCATGTATTGATCATTTTTCAATAGATCAATCATGTATAAATGTTAGTACTCCCAAGAAACCCATTGAAAAATTAAAATTATTGAAAAGGCGACAAGATGCTTTTCAATATTTCAGGAGATCAGAAAGGAATAGGATAGTTGATCTATGGAAGGTCAAAACATATCTTCAAAGTTCTTCTGCAAATTATGATATTTCATCAGATCCCGGATGGAATATTAGAAGAGATATAAATCAATTTAATTGTATTCGATTTGTGAACCAGAGTTTACCTTCGATATCTTCTTCATCCTGTGATGAAACCAAAGAAAAATTCCCGTTAAACAATGATTTTCAATTGAAAAAAATTATTCTGAAAATAACGGATGAATTTACTCTATCAATAACTAAGCCTAATCAGGCTTACGATAGTGAAATAGCCCTGGATATGGATTCTCACATGAATAAATTTTATGAACTGAACAAGAATATATTATTGACTCAGATCTTCAACTACAAAGATCAATTAAAAGAAAATTCTTTCTTTGTGTTACTCAATATTATTGATAAAGAGAATCAATATGTAGATCGAATAATAACAAAGAATGATGAAACTGAAACTTCGGTACGACTAATATTGAATCAATATAAGATTAAAGCTGACGAGCATCTTGAAAAAGCATTCAAGAGATTCTATCTTTTGAAGAACGCATTAATTAAATACTCTTTATCCAAAGTATTTAATGAGTACGCTAAGTACTCTTTAGGATCGGATCCTGCATTGGACGATTTAGAATCCAAAACTGCATTAGATGAGTATCCTTTTTCAAAAGTGTTCCAGAAGTACTATTTGGAATGGAAAAAAATATATATTCTATTATATTTAGAATTGACAAAAGGATTTAATAGATTATATTTAATCAAAAGGTTCAGTTGGAATTTGAAAGATCAAATTCGAACAAATTGGATAAGAAAAGATCTTTTGAATAATAGAACAAAAGATGCAATTAACCAGCATTCATCAAGTTGGAAAAAATATCAGAAAGAATGGTTCAATCACTCTATTCTTCGAACTTCCAAAAATATAAATCGGAGTTTGAATATTAATGCATTGTCCATTAAGATCAAATATTTAAAAAAAGGGTTGAAACGTCTTGTGTCTATTTCTAAACAAAACAATTTGAAAAACAGAGTGTTCGATCCAATTGAATTATGTGCTACTCAATATTTTGGTTGGTCTGGAAGTACCAAAAAATTTTTTGGTATCATTTTGGACGATAATGATAAAGATATCAGACCGATTAAAAAGTCCAGCAAATCTAAATCAATCCCCAATTTTTCACAAAGATTGGAATCCTTGATCGATGAAGGAACAATAGCCTCATTAGGTTTGAATGAGAAACCGCTGAATCAATCGATTATTGACTTATTCGATAATGAAAAAAATTACATGGAATTATTTGATAACAGTGGTATTTCGACAATATTCAATGATCGAGACAATTGGTTAAATCCTTTAAAACTATCTAATCAAAACTCATTGAGAGTTGCTTTTTGCAAAGCAAATACATTCGAATTTTTAGATTATTTACATCATCCTCGTTTAAATTATAAAAAAAGATTAGCTTCTTACATGGAAAGGATTCATATCAAAAACAAGAATCTTATATATGGACAATTATTCAATCTTGTTCCCATCCATAACAAGGTCTTGTCTATTAGACCTATTAACTCAGAGAAAGAAACTATTTCACTCATCAAGTCACAAGTAAATTTATTATTGGCTAAATATTTACTTGACCAAGTGTTAATCCATGACTTGTACAAATCGTCAAATTTACTTACTCAATTGAATTCATTTGTTCATAGTAAAATAGATATTTCCTCGATTGAAAAGATATATAGAACTCCTTTAATAAGCCAACAAATCGTCAATTTTGACAAAAGTTCTTGCCATCCTTTTTTAACTAGTTCACATTCAGAAGAAAACAACCCCAATCAGTACCCTAAAAAGGGTGTTAGTTCGAACATGGGTCTGATTCAAAATCAATCTTATCAAGATGATTTACTATCAGAAATCTCTTTCAAACTGAAAAAATTTGCAGAAAAAGAAAAATATAGTTCGGCAGAAAGTCAAAAAAAAATAATTGAAGATAAAATCATAGTTGATAATTTGAAGAAAGAAAAACGAAAGATTCTCCTATTTTATAAGATCTCTCAAATAGATATGCTTTTTGAGAAATGGGATTTGTTTCAAACATATACATCATGGTTTTTTACTTCTACATGGTGGAAATATATTTATAATTTATTTTCTATTACTTTTCCGCAAATACTAATAAGTATTAGTGATCAATTCAATATCATTTTGCACGATATTACGGATAATTGGAATCATACTTTGAATATTTTGTGGGCACTCTCTCATCAATTTTGTAAACTTCTAGAATGGGAAGTTAGAGCGAAATTTATCCCTAAATTGAATATGTTTTTATCCTATTGGAATCTTTTGGATTGGAAAGAACCAATTAATCAAACGGTATTTGAGGGAAAGGATAAGTCAATATCATTTGATACATGGAAATATATACGAAATGTTCGGGAGTATGATAAATTTATTTTTATTTTCATTGTATTTTTCTTCTCTGTTTCCTGCGGAGTTCCCTTATGTTTGATCGACTTTTATAGCAATGTCGAGCTTCTCAAAGATTTAGAGTATGAGCCCTACTTTATGAAGGTAGGAGAAATCATGCATTCTTTTAAAATGCTCAGATTTTATTATAATTTCTCTTGGTATGGTTGCTGGCTGACATTCCTCGATTTTGTAAATATGGAGAGGGATTATAATGATATAGGATTATCCCAAATATTGGAAATTTGGTACGTCAAAAATTGTAAATGGTCTTCCTGGCCTTTCAAAAAGTGTAGGAGATTGAAATCACTTTTAAATAGAGTTTTGTACGAATACGGAGCGGATGATTTCTTTTTGAAAGAGAATAGATTGTTTTCAGTACAAGAACGAATCTCTCAATTTGAATCGAAGTTAACTCCCCCTAATGGTTTCTTTTCTCAATATTTCGAGAAAGGGAAACACCCGGGACTTCTTTACTTTAAATATCTAGCTGAAACTATTCAGCTAGGTCAAATGAATAAAATAGGTCTAATGAATTATGAGTTTGATTCCTTTTCTCTAGCAGAAAGGTGGGTCTTCCGTGTTTTTCAGCAGCAGATGACCTCTCTGCCAACTCACCCATCTCTATCTCACCAAGTGAGATTTTTCCAACTCTACCCGTTACCGTCCCTATCAAATCGAATTTTATTGATAGGGCCTAGGGAAACTGGACGATCGTATTTGGCCAAAAGTCTAGCAGCAGATTCTTATCTACCTTTAATAAGAATATCTCCTAAAAATTTTTTGAAGCAGGAGAGACTTCTGCTCAACTATGAAGCTGAGTATACATCTTCAGCTAAGAAATCATACCTTGAGCATGAAAAGGTCCTTAGGTCTCTAGGCTGGTCAGGTAGACCGCAAGACATAAATGAAAATGATTCTTATGAAAAAAAACCGAAAAACTTTCGGCATGATCGAGGAGAGCATTTATCTCCGGAGTATTATGCGAGAAGATTTTGCCAATTCATGTTTGCACTAAAATTGGCAAAATTGATGTATCCTTGCGTCATATGGATTCCAAGCATTCATGAACTGAATGATCACTTCTACCTTACTGCATTATTGAGGGAACTCCTTGGAGATACATATCATATTGGTGATTATGAGGAAGAAACCAATATAAAACAAAATATTGTTGTTATTGCTTCGACTCATATTCCTAAAAAAGTGGATCCAGTTCTAATAACTCCTCCTTATGGTAAACGAAGATTCGATACATTTATCAATACTAAAAAGTTTCCTGCCCCACATCGAGAAAAGGAATTTCCTTTGCTTCTACATAGCAAAGGGCTCTATTTGAAAAAAGATTGGAACTGTTATGATGAATTTGGATTAACGACCAGAGGTTTTACTACACTAGATTTGGCAAATCTTGCCAATGACATCTGGCTAATTAGTATTAGCCGAAACACTTCAGCTATAAGCAATAGGATAATTGAAGAAGCTATGTATAGACCAAGTTGGGCTCCAAACAATTTGAAGTTTCAATTCAGTAATATTTATAAAGTACTTCCTTATAAGATAGGAAAAGCTATTATACAAAATAAACTGACGTATTGCAGGAATTTCCTAAATCTTAGAACGGACTTACAGGGTCGAAGAGCATACTATTTGCATGACTGGTATTTAGAACCTTCAATTGCTGGAACAGCTGTGAAGGAATTAACCATATTCTATCATATTTTGGGTTGCTTGGCCGGATCAGTAGCTCAAGATTGTTGGTTTCTATCGGAATCAAATAGAGAGAATTGGACTCCTGTTGATCTTTTCATTGCAAATGATTTCGCTCTAGCTTCCAGTCTTTTACAGAGTCTTCTGGAAGAGTTTCCATGGTTGGTAACAATACATCGAAACAATTATGATAAAAATCACATCACAATTGCTCCTCAATTCAAAAGAGATATGATGCAAAAAGGATTATCTTCTATAGTAGATAAGATCGTTCTATCTAAAGAATTGAAGTACTCCTACGTAGGAGAATTACGCACTGACATAGTTTGTTCTCCTAGGACTTGGCGTTTTAGTTTTATTCGCAGTAATCGATTCGATCATATAAAAGATATAACAATAGATAACCCTTTATTGGATTATCTTCATCTGTTCGGAGGGTTTCAAGAAAGGCCAACCCGTCTTTCCAGTTTGTTTTGGAAGAAATTTCTGTCGTCTTACGACCCCTTTCCTGTTTATCATGATCCTTCCGATGTTCCACAAAGAAAGCTAGATGCTTTCTGGGAAGCAAGATCATTATACAATAGGTTTAAAAATATGGGAATATATCAATTTGATACAGAAGAGTATGCAAAGGAATATAAACCTTTAGATACACCAATAATCTGTCTAGCTCGGCGATTTCTTTGGGATCCCGTGAGTATTCGCTTTACAAATAAGCACCCTGCTTTTTTACGAGGAGAACTTTTTGTTCCTCAAGAACTCCTGAAAAGGATTTATCTTACTTACTCTTCAGCAAGAGTAATAAGGGGCATAAAAAAAACGATAAAATCTATAGTAAGAAAAAAAAGGGTGAGGAAAATAGCCTTAGGAATTAAAATTGTGGATAATAACAATGATTTGTCTCCTAACATTAAGATTGAGCTTAAGGAGCATTTTGAGGCTTTCAAACGCTTTCAAGAAATTGGTATCCGATTGAGACGTGTGTATCCATATCGTCCAATGTTAATGTATGACCGTTGGTTGCGTGAAAAGACAAGAGATAATAAATTCAGACAATTTTTGATTGAAGGAGAAAGGGAAAATATAGATTTATTATCTAATGAATGTTTCATTTATAATACTTTATCCGAAAGTTATGAATATTTATCAAATTTATTCCTCACTAACGGAATGTTATTGAAAATTTTCAAGACATTATTAAAAACAAAATGGCTTTCTCGGAATGACATTAATTGCTTATTAGCGGAAGGATTGAATAAGAATAACAAGGACTAGATCAATCAAGATTTATATTGCGACCATTTAAGAATAAGCATAGTAAAAAGAGTTAAGTTAGTTTTTTTTAACTTGCTGAGCAATTATTTATTGCTCTACTATGCTTACTCAATATTTAGTATTATTGTAGTTATAGTATACTTTTCTCCTACCCTTTTTATTTTGAGAAAGGGATACTTGTAGAGGGATACAACGTCGGTATATTTGTTAAATATATATTACAACTTCCAGATCTTTCAAGACCTTGAAAGGGATTTATAATAGATTCTTTTCAATTTAATTCCTTCATTCAATCTAATAATGATTAGGAAAAAAGATACATTTATTAATGTAAAAAAAAAGCAATCCACCTTAAATTTGTTTATTTTTTATTACTTTTTTAATCAAAGTAATTTATAATTTTATAATGCATTTTATTTCCTATTCTCATTAGTTATAGCCCTATGAAACAAGAATTTTAGGGCTACCATGGTGGAATAATTTAATTGTTCGATGAATTATTATTTATTCTATGTATGAATTGCTTGAACAAACATTATGAAATAACAAAAATTTTATGCAATATTTTTTTAGTATCAAAAAAAAATAAGGAAATTATTATTATTATTGCCTGATGAATTTGATCTAATATGATCGAATTGATCAGGCAATAGGCATTACAATATATATGCCTTGAAGAGGACTCGAACCTCCACGCTGTTTAGCACGAGATTTTGAGTCTCGCGTGTCTACCATTTCACCATCAAGGCATCCCAAAAGTGAATTTTATTTCATGAATAAAATATCTATCGATATTATAATCACATATTGTTATATGTGGAATATAAATGGCTAACAAGGATAAAGTATTGGAGTATTACAATATTGATCCGTAATATAAGTCATGGTCTAATATTATTAGATCATCCAATTATTTTGACTTTTTATTATCGATAATTAATATTTATAATATTACGATATATTACGATCAAACACTTTTTTTCGATTCAATAGAAACCATAAGTATTGTGTTGCCCAAATAACTAATATGTTAAGTTTAATCCTATGTTAAACTTATCTCTTAGAACCGAGAAATGTATAATCTATTTACAAACGTTTGAATAACATAAATAAAATGTTTATTTAATGGTATAGAATGAACTTCTAATTAAATTACAAAATCAACTTGAATTTTAAATTAGAAGTTCATTCTATAATTTCAGCCTATTCCCTGTAATTTTAAGGATATGAGTAAAAATCTACTAGTTCTTTTAGTTCGTAAGAAAAAGATTGACTAAATAAATAGATCTTAAAATAATGTATCCTGAGCAATTGCAACAATTGGATTCATGACTATTCCCAGTAGAGCAGATGCTATTACACATACAATCATACTGAATTCGATATAATTTTTCGAGATTGAAGAAGATAATCTATAATTTTGCACGTGGGGAGTTATTTCTTTGTTTCGTTCAGTCATTAATAACTTAATTATTTTAAGATAATAATATATTGAAATAACACTCATAAAAAGTCCTATCGAAACCAATAAATAGGAACCTGCCTGCCATCCACACCAGAAAAGATAAAGCTTTCCAAAAAAGCCTGCTAATGGAGGAATACCTCCTAGAGATAGCAGACATAAAGCTAAAGACAAAGCTGAAAAAGGATCTTTCGTATATAATCCTGCATAATCCCGAATGTTATCTGTTCCTGTACGTAGACTGAATAATACAATACAAGCAAAAGTTCCTATATTCATGAAAATATAGAACAGCATATAAGTTATCATGCTTGCATATCCATTATTTGAGTTTCTATCAATTATTCCAATAAGGATATATCCAATTTGACCTATGGATGAATATGCAAGCATACGTTTTATGTTTGTTTGAGTAATAGCTATTAAATTTCCTAATATCATACTAAGAATAGCTAATATTTCCAAAAGAAGATGCCATTCGTTCAATGAAAAATAGAAAATAATATCAAAAATTCTAGTGGCTAAAGCTGAAGCAGCTACTTTTGAAATAACAGAAATAAAAGCAACGACTGGAGTGGGAGAGTTAGAGTCGAAAAGGGGATTCCTCCCTCCTTTCTCTCATTCAGAACCGTGCGTGAGACTTTCTTCTCGCACGGCTCCTAAGTGTTAAAAAAGAATAGCTTAATCGTTTGATTATTATTATTATTTTTTTTTTAATTACCTTCCTCGTGTATGTATAAGACTGAATCTATTCAATCGATAGAAAGAATCACTAATCCTTAACTTGACGAGGAATCCTTCCTCAGCGGTTCCTATGGTAAATCAAAATTACTTTTTTTTATTTCTGATTTTTCGACTTTGGGTCTGAAAGATTCAAAACTAATAAAAAATAAAGAACCATCTAATTTAATTCGTTCTGAATAGCCATGAGATATTCATCTTAGGGTAATCTTTTTGTTGACGGATGCCCTTTTTTTACACTCGTAGTCTTTGAAGAATGAAAACTGACTATGTAGCATCTACGTTGAGAATAAAAATATTGTATACGTCATTAGTCTGATCCTTTGTAAGAACTACCCGTAATAACTAACTTTAAAAATTGAATTGTTTATTCAAACAATTTAGTTTTTTGACTTTGCTTTACCTTAATTCAACGAAAAAGCAATTTTTGGTAAAAGTGATGTCTTAGTCCGAGTGGGCTTTTCTTCCACATGTCCACAGAGTTTTTATTTATAAAAACACCTCTAAAGAAGAGATTTATTCTTAATTAATTTGTAAAACGAATCGCACTCCTTCATATACGTCGGGGGTCCATTGATGAAAAGGAACTAGAGAAAGCTTGAATCCAATTCCTACAGTTATAGATATAAGCGCAATCCAAATTCCTGGAGAGTTATACATTTGTGTATTTATAAGACCATTGGCTATTTCTTGAAGTTCAATCTCTCCACCGGATAGACCATATAGCCAAGAAAGACCATAAACAAGAATAGAAGAACTTGTCCCACCCATAAGTAAATATTTCATAATAGCTTCATTAGACCGTACATCTCTTTTGGTATATCCCGATAATAGATAAGAACATAAACTGAAACATTCTAAAGCTACAAAGATAGTTGCCAAATCATTTGCACCACATAAAAACATTCCTCCTAAAGTAGCTGTTAATATGAATAACAGAAATTCTGTTACAGCCATTTCTGTACATTGAATGTATTCCACGGATAGAGGAATACATAAAGTTGAACATAGTAAAATGAGAAATCGAAATATTTTTATAAAATTGTTTGTTTGGAAATTACCAAAAAAACTGATCATAGGTTGTTCTCTCCATTGAAATAACAAGACCGCTATGCTTAGTACTAAACTTGTTAAAGAGATGGAATAGAACCAAGCTTTATCTTTCTGGTCAAAAATAAAATCGATCACTAGAAGAAGAAATAGGCCTAAAATTAAGATACATTCTGGAAAAATGGAACTTCCATGGAAGAGAAGCAAATGAAACTCTTTCATATAAAATGATCTAAAGGTATAATTGAAAATGAAGTTTTCATTTTGTAAATGTCAGACCATGATTTAGTAACTTCAGTTAATCTCCGATCAATATTCATTATAATTTAAAATTTATCTAAATGATCCTGAAGAATAAGATTTAATATTAATCCACAAATATCCTTTTATCGTTTTTTCTAAAAAATTTATTTTTCATTCTTCTTTTTCTTTTGCTTTCCTATCAATAAATATCTGTATCAATTTTGATAAAGTTGACGTTATTTTACTGATTAGAATAGGTAGATCCACGGATCTTTCCATACATTGGATTAACGGTAATGTGCAAAAGCTTTATTGGACTCTGCCATTCGATGAGTCTCTTCCTTCTTGCGTATAGCATTGCCTTTCTCTCTGGCAGCATCCATTAATTCGTAACTCAATTTGAAATGCATATTTCGACCAGAACGTTTTCGAGATGACCCTAATAACCAACGAATAGCAAGTACTTTTCCTTTTTTAGATCTTATTTCCATGGGAACTTGATAAGTTGATCCACTTACACGTCTTGATTTTACTATCAATTTGGGAGTTACTTTGTGTATTGCTTGCCGTAGAACAATTAGTGGATTTTTCTCTGTTTTTTGTTGAATTTTTGTTAGAGATTGATAAAGAATTCGATAAGCCAATGATTTTTTTCCGTGTTTAAGAATACGGTTAACGACCATATTAACTACTCGATTATGATAAATCGGATCAAATTTCGCAATTTTTTTTTCTGCAGTACTTTGCCGTGACATGAGTGCGAAAAAGGTTCACAAATTTTTTATCATAAAGACTAATGATCATTTATTTCGGCTTTTTAACTCCATATTGTAGGGTAGATCTCTAAAGCTATGAAAGATCTCCCTCCAAACCGTACATACGCCTTTCGTCGTATACGGCTTTCTGCATGATTCTATCTGCATATATGAGGTCTATTCCTTATGCATAGAATTATGTTTACTCATTATCAATTGAGTATCCGTTTCCTTTGTTTTGCTATGATTAGAAATCTTGTATTTTCTATATCTATATGATTAAGTCCTTAGGTTAAAAAAATTGCGTATTAAAAAGGTGTTTCAAATCATTGCTATTTGACTTGAACCTGTTCTGAAAAGGTCAAGGCATTTTAATTTTTCGTTGACACACGCAAAGTAAGGGAAAACTTATGAAATGAATTCAATATTGAACCTTAGACATAGAAGTAGTTCCAAATTGACTTTAAATAATAAATAAGATTGTTTGTTTTAGCCTGCTCTAGTCCCCTTACAAAACGTTCGTTATTAGGTTAGCCATATACTTTCCATGTTTTTAGCAATTGACATGGCATCATATCAAAATGATACAAATCTTAGATAAGAATATACAACGCACTAGAACGCCCTTGTTTACGATTTTTTACTGGGGCAGCATCTAAGATTCCTCGAATTATGTGATATTTTACACCGGGTAAATCTTTCACCCGTCCACCTCTTACTAATACTACAGAATGTTCTTGTAAATTATGGTCAATACCAGGTATATAAGCAGTGATTTCATATTTAGAGGTTAATCGTACTCTGGCAACTTTACGTAAGGCAGAGTTCGGTTTTTTTGGGGTGATAGTGGAAAAGTTGACAGATAAGTTACCTTTACCGTCACTGTACAAAACCGTACATGAGAATTTCACCTCATACGGCTTCTCGTTCAATTCTTTTGAAATAGGATAAATTTGATTCTTTTCGTTATTCAAGTATTCCTTTCCTTCATTATGTTCCAAAGGGGAACTAAAACAGATTTAGTTAGTTTTCGTGTTCTAATCAAACACGAATAAATATATTATTAATACTAGTTTTTTTATAAAAAACTATGCCAAATAATCCTTTGGGATTCTTCTTTCTTTATTAAAAGAGGGTTTGAATAAATTTTTTGCACGAATTGATATTATTATATTTATTACATGCTAATTTTTTTGATATCTCGATATATCGTTTTTTTTAATCACAAATTAGATTCAAAATTGACGGGTTAACGTGAGCTT